CCAATAACCTAAGTTTAACTTATTTAAAGTTAAACTTAGGTTATTAGGAATTACGATAGTATGGCGAGGCAAATGATGTTTAGATTCACTTTATCTGGTTTTTCATAAGGAAAAACTAAATGGGGCCATAGATTCACCTTTGGTGAATCTATATAGCCCATTATCTAGTTTCTCTTAGGGAAACTAGATAATGGGCTATATAGGTTCCCCTCAAGTTCCAGGAGCCAAAATCTATATATTTTGGCTCCTGGTACTAGATGGGGCCTCAAATTCCCTCTTAGTCCCAGATGGGGTACCATCTGGGACAAGCCCATCCCGGAAGGGATGGGCTTCTTAAGTTACTCGTAGAGTAACTTAAGGTACTGATAGGCAGGCCCGGTCAGATTCCTCAAGTACCCTCTTAGTCCCAGATGGGGTACCATCTGGGACAAGCCCATTCCTATCAGGTTTTCCAAGGAAAACCTGTGGGGCCCATTCCCTCAGGTTCTTCTATGGAGAACCTGAGAAGCCCATCCCTTTCGGGATGGGCCTTTTCAACCCCACATAGTGGGGTTGAATGGCGATATAGATTCACCATGGGGAATCTATAGCCCCTTTAGATTCTCCTCAAGTTCCCTCCTAGGGAACTTGAGAGCTCCATCCTGAAAAGGATGGAGCTCTCAAGTTCCCTATCGGGGAACTTGAGAGGAATGGGCTATATAGATTTCCCAAAGGGAAATCTATGGCCCCATCTAGTTCCCCTTAGGGGAACTAGATTCTAAACGGCCTTCCTATGCGGAACCTACACCCTTAGATTTTCCCCTCAGGAGAAAATCTAAGGGTGTAGGCTCCTGGAACTTGAGGAGGCTTCTTTATGGAATGGGAAACTGAAAAATAATTTATACCGCAATTACTTATCAATTACAGTGATATTACAGTGATACTAATGATGCAGGCATTATGGTGCCCTGTATCTTTATTATCTTCATAATGATACATTGAAATATATTTTAAGGATTATAAGAGAATTTTCAGTTAAAATCCAGTCTAACTATGGTTTATCTTTACAGTGGCACAGGTTCCTGGGTACCATATTGGTACCCAGTAGGTAGGCCTTTAGATTTCCAGGTGAAAGACAGGGGGCAAAATCTATAGATTTTGGCTCCTGGAACTTAAGTCCCACTGTAAAATATAAGAAATATGGTTAAATTTAATTGGAAAAGTAGTAAATATGGGCAACCCGTGGATGGCTGGCCTATTGATTCAGTGGGAGTTAAACGACTAAAAGTTTCGAATAGAAACAACCCACAGATAAAAATCCAAGTTGAAAAGGATCTGAACTGATTCATCTAAGTAGGATCCCTATTTATCTTATCAGATAAATAAATAAATCGGAATGAGAATCACCTCAGTAGTGGCGAACGAACAGGTTATTGGTTAGCTATACAACATAGAAGGGAATAATCCAGATCCTGTATAGCATAACAAGGTTAAAAGTAGAACCAATAAAAAAGGTTTGAACAACGAGAATTATCTCGAAACCAAAAGAAGAATCAATAGGCGAGAGCGAAAAGTACCGTGAGGGAAAGCTGAGAAAGTATCATAATAAATGGTGAGTTCAAGGAAAGAGATCCTGAAACGGGTTGTTGGCAGCGTAAGCTTTAGAATGAAGCAAACGTTTACCTTTTGCATAAGGGGCCTGCAACTTTATTCTTTTAGTAAGCTCTCTAAATGAGAAGCCTAGTGAATGCGAAGTCTGATAGACTGTTTGATTAGAAGAATAAGGCCCGAAACCAGATGATCTAGACGAGGCCAGGTTAAGATATCTTCTCCCAAATCTCACTACGTTTGATTTGGTCAGAGACATTTAAATGTCTCTGTAGGATACGACCAATAGTACAAATTTGTACTATTGGGGGCCCATTCAGGTTCCCCTGAATGGGCTTTCAGAATCTAGTTTTACCCAAAGGTAAAACTAGATGGGGCCCATCCTGAAAAGGATGGGCTTCTCAAGTTCCCTAAGAGGGAACTTGAGGTGAATCTAAATGGGCTATCCCAGATGGTGAACCATCTGGGACGCCGTATTCTATTGAGGGTCGTTAGACCCGAAGACCAGCTGAACATAGTGAAAGCTGGGATGAATTAGGGACCGAACAGGTGGCTGTTGCAATAGCCTCTGATGAGCTTCGTCTTGGAGTGAAAGACTAACCGTATCTGGAGATAGCTGGTCTACCACGAAAGCTATTGAAGTAGCATTACTGATCATAATTCCTTTTAGGTGGATTAAAAGTATGCAGGACTGACTTAACTCCCAATGAAAAGGAAAATAGACAGTAGGACTGACTCTGGGGGATAAGCTTCAGAGTCTAACAGGAAAGAGCCTAATACTAATGATAAGGTCTCTAACAAAGGTTAATTGGTATTGAGGGAGTCTAAGGGTGTAGTTTACCACTGGGTGAGCATGGAAGTCGCTATCCCAAAGAGAACGTGTAACAACGCAAAGGTCGAAATACAAAGTAGCCCCTGGCATCATTAATTAACGAGCCTAAACCTTTGACCGATTCATAGTTTCCCATTCCATAAAGTTCACCTTGTGGGATTTTTAGATCTACATAAGTGAACTTGAATGGGGAGGTAGTGGTACATGCCATAAATTGGCAGAGAGAATGCAGGTGTGAGTATGTATAAATGAAGTGAGAAATCTTCATGGTCTAATATCCAAGGTTTTCGATGAGAAGTTCAGCTTCGTCGAGTTAAACGGTTCCAAACCTATATCTGTATTAGGGATGGAGATATCACTCGCTTGCGAGGAAAACCGTACTGAAAACCGACACTGGTGGATAGATCGAGTAGATCAAGACTTAGGGAGAACCATTCAGAAGGAACTCGGCAAAACCACTCCGTAACTTCGGGAAAAGGGGTACAACTTATAAGAAAGATACCTTACAAATTCCTGTTTTACTACAGAAGTTTGTATAGGACATAAGGATGTGTCACGAAATCGGGAGGTAGGACTGTTTACTTAAAACTTCACTCTCTGCAATCTGAAAAAGGTAGTATAGGGAGTAACTTTTGCCCGGTGCCAATACGTGAAAATTGCTAGACAGGTGAACGAAATGAGTCTATCCTAATCTCACAAGGAATAGGATTTGGTGAATCTTTGATTCCCCTCGTGTAGAATATAAACTTTGGTAAACGGCGGTCTTAACCATAAGGATCCAAAGGTAGCGAAATTCCTCGGCTATTAATTGTAGTCCCGCACGAATAAAGTAACTATACCTCCACTGTCTCCTGAATGGACCCTACGAAATCACATTGGTTGTGCAGATGCAACCGTGTCCTAGAGTGACGGAAAGACCCTATGCAGCTTTACTGTTATTTAGCAAAATTTTCTAAAATGATATTGGATATCTTTTAGGACTATTGCTTGAGAGACAGTTTGATTGGGGTGATCGCCTTCTAAAAAGTAACGAAGGTGTGCAATGGTAGGCCTTACGTATAATGGCTTATGCCTGCTTGACTGTAAGAATTACAATTCGAACAGAGAGGATTTTAGAGAACCTAATTTCACTCAGCCATAGTGACCCGGTAGTTTATGCTACCGATCAACGAATAAAAGTTACGCTAGGGATAACAGCTTAGTCCTAAGTTAGAGTTCAAATCGACCTTAGGGTTCGGGACCTCGATGTCGACTCTTCCCAACCTGGTTGAGCAGGGGCTTCCAAGGGTGCAATTGTTCATTGCATAAAGGGGAACGTGAGTTGGGTTAACAACGTCGTGAGACAGTTGGGTTCCTATCTTCTAGGACAATCAATAGCAAAAGATCCTTACCTTCGTACGAGAGGATCAGGGAAGTAAAACCTCTAGTCATCCAGTTCTTTTTAGTGCTGGGTAGCTACGTTTTGAATAGAGAACCACTGAAACCATCTTAAGTGGGAAACTTATCTTTTCTATTGGCGTGTCAGGTAGAACACCTGTAGAGACTTAAATGTAAGCGCTGTGAAGCCTTTAGTTTTATCTCTTGTAACACTGTATACTACTTTTCCTTCTACAATTTATACATCCGATGTTTATACATCCGATGTTTATATATGCGCTATTTTTTTTTTTACGAGACCTTTACCTCAAGTTCCCTCTTAGTCCCAGATGGGGTACCATCTGGGACTAAGAGGGAACTTGAGATATCACAACAGGTATTGGCTTCCAAGAACTAAAGTAATCCAAGAATGAATTGTCCCCAGTACAATGAAAATGTGGAGGATAACATGAGGTTAAAAAGGGGACCTTCTGAGTTACTCGTTACCTACCTTTTTCAGGTTTCCCAGTGGGAAACCGTAATAGCCTCTTCCATCAGGTTACTCAAGTTACCCGCAGGGTAACTTGAGTAACCTGAGAGGAATGGGCTTTTCAAGTTACCCATGGGTAACTTGAAGGGATGGGCCCCTTTTAGTTCCCCATGGGGGAACTAAAGGAATGGGCGGCCCTCCTTTCCAGGAGGGGCCTTCAAGTTCCCTAAGAGGGAACTTGAGGGACATGAGGCCCCCTTCAAGTTCCCCTACGGGGAACTTGAAGACTAGATGTAGGGGAACCTGAAAGGTATTTCATTTACAAGGGTCTTGTTTGACAATATTTAATTCAGAGATGAAATCTTTAATTGTTGCTTTACCTATTGTTTTAGCTGTTGCTTTTATGACTTTAGCTGAACGTAAACTTATGGGTGCAATTCAACGCCGTATTGGTCCTAATAGTGTAGGTTTTCTTGGTTTACTTCAACCTTTCTTTGATGGTGTTAAACTTATCTTAAAAGAAACTGTTTTACCACTTGAATCCAATCATTGGATCTTTGTTTTCGCCCCATTCTTTACTTTCTACTTAGCCTTACTTAATTGGTTAGTTATTCCATTAGATAAAGGTTTAGTTCTTATGGATTTAGAAGCTAGTATTTTATATCTTTTAGCTGTTTCTTCTCTTGGTGTTTATGGTATTATTTATTCTGGTTGGGCTGCTAACTCTAAATGGACTCTTTTAGGTTCTTTACGTTCTACTGCTCAAATGGTAAGTTACGAAGTTAGTATGAGTTTAATTGTTCTTACTGTTGTATATGCTGGTGCTTCTGTTAATTTAGTTGAAATTGCTTATTTACAATCTGGCCTTATGTTTATTTGGCCTCTTTGGCCTATTGCTATTATTGCCTTTATTGCAGGCCTTGCTGAAACTAATCGTGCTCCTATGGATCTTCCAGAAGCTGAAAGTGAACTTGTTGCTGGTTTCATGACTGAACATAGTGCTATTTCTTTCACTTTCTTATTCCTTGCCGAATATACCAATATTATTACCATGTCCACCGTCATTAGCCTTTATTTCTTAGGTTTCTATAATCCATTCCTTATTTATCTTTTCATCTGGGTTCGTGCTTCCCTTCCTCGTTTAAGATTTGATCAACTTTTACGCCTTGGTTGGGTTTATTTACTTCCTATTCTTATCGCTTTCCTTCTTATTGAACCTGCTATTCTTTATACCTTTGATCTTTTCTAAATTACAATTCTTTGTGATACTTTAGTTTGTCCCTAAGGGCAAACTAAAGGCCCATTATCTAGTTTCCCCTAAAGGGGAAACTAGATAATGGACTCTTTTATTTTGGGAACCCCAAAATAAAGGAATAGGCCCCACAATAGTACAAATTTATGAAAACAGAAATTTGTACTATTGTTATTATTTCTAGTTTACCCAGGGTAAACTAGAAGGGACCTCATGTCCCAGGAGCCCAAATCTAGAGATTTTCCTTAAAAGGAAAATCTCTAGAGTAGCCCACCTGAGGAACTAGATGGGGCCATAGGTTCACTTCAAGTTCCCTTTTAGGGAACTTGAAACCCCCTCCTGAAAAGGAGGGGGTTGCCCATTCCTTCCGGAATGGGCCCCATCTAGTTCCCCTAAGAGGGGAACTAGATCCTATATCTACCATCCCTCCGGGATGGGCCCCTTTTAGTTCCCATAGGGGAACTAAAGGAATGGGCGGCCCCTCAAGTTCCCTAAGAGGGAACTTGAGGGACATGAGGCCGCGCTCTCAAGCCTACGGGGAACTTGAAGACTAGACCCCCCCATTCAGATTTCCTCCGGTAAATCTGAATGGGCCCCTCGGTTCTCCCATGGAGAACCCGAGAAGCCCATTCCAGATCCATCATATGGATCTGGAATGGGCCCCTTCTAGTTTTTCCTATGGAAAAACTAGAACCATAGAAGAATCTAAACGGCCCTCCTATTGGACACCAATACCTCTGGTTTACGCGGAGCGTAAACCAGAGGTATTGGCATCCAATTAGCATAACTACAATGAGAGCAGAGATAGAATGGAGTAAGGGTAACTCGTCGGCCTCATCACCCGGAAATGAAGGTTCGAATCCTTCTTCTGCAATCCATATCAGAACTTATAAATAAGTTCTGGGCGTCAGAGCCCAATTGGGCTCTTCCATACGCATATGGCGATAAAATAATCCGCCGTATTAGACTGGCTGTGGTACAAATTCTTCCAGAAGCCTTTACCACAAGATTCACTTCTATGAAGTGTATCTTGTGGTAAAGGCTCCTGAAAAAAAAAAGAAGAATTGTACCACTGTAAAGAATCCGACGATTAGAATTTACATAGTAAATTCGAATCTAGAATGTTAGCTAGGTGTAAGGGAATTCTTAGAGGAGGGATAAAATCCATTGATACTAAGAGGAACACCAATAGAGAAGTCACTATACCGCGAAACATTGACGCTCAACCCAGTAAAGCGTAGGGAGCAAACGGGATTAGATACCCCAGTAGTCTACGCCCTCGATGGAGTGGTGGACAAATGTTCAACCATTTTGCCTGGAAAGTTAGGTCGCAAGACTGAAATTCAATGGATTAGACGGGTACCAACAACAGCAGTGGCGCGTATTGTTTAATTCGATGGTCCACGAAAACCTTACCCTCTCTATTCTGATTATCCAGGAATGTCTGGAGAAATCATAGGTATTGCACGGCAGTTGTCAACGTATCTCGCGAGAGTATCTGTGAAACCTCAAAATTAGGAACCTAATTCATTAATTTGAGAGAAGTGCCTATCAAGGATTAATGAAGGGAGCAAACTGCTTAGGTATCAGCTAAGTTAGTTTTCTACGAGTAAATCGTATAGATCCCGGGAATTATGATTGAGACCAAAACATGTCAGTATGGCCTAATGAGAGGGGCTACAAATGCGCGACAATGATAGAGACAGCTTTTTAAACTCTATCACGTACGAATAGATTCTTGGAACCAGAATCTTAATGCTGGAATTGCTAGTAATCGCGATCTAGAATCTTGCGGTGAATTTTCAATTGGTACTATACTAACTGCCCATCAAGTACTGAGATTATGACCATGAGAAGATCCAATTGAAGTATTGGCATTACTTTTACTGATTATCTAATTCCACAAGAACTAGATGGAGAAGTAAAGGTTCAATACATTAGTCTTTTAGGATTGAAGGTGGGAGTAATATCGGTATTAAGTTGTAACAAGGTCATCGTAGCGGAAGCTGCGGTCTAATTTATTATTTTTATAATAAACATTCTATACCCGCACCAGGTAGCCAATACCTGGATTTCTTTAAAAAGAAATCTAGGTATTGGCAACCTGTAGGCGGGCCGGAAGGCCTGCCGGCCTTCCTCCTTCCCTGCCATTGTTGAAGGTTGCTATAGCAACTTCGAATGGCAGGGTTTGGATGCGAACCCTATACCGCACAATAGTACAAATTTATTTGTACTATTGTGGGGCCCATTCCTTTAGTTTACCCTACGGGTAAACTAAAAGGGACCCATTCCTTTCGGAATGGGTCATTTTACTTGAGGGATCTTTGATTAAAATCAAAGATTACTCAAGTAAAGGCTTATCCCAGATGGTTCCCCATCTGGGAATTGTGATACTTCTAGTTTACCCTTAGGTAAACTAGAAGGGGCCCATTCCGAAAGGGATTGGGCAGACCTATCCTTTTCAGGATAGGTCTCTCAAGTTTCCCAGTAGGGAAACTTGAGTATCACAATTAAAGAAATCTTGTGGTATAGGCTCCGCTGCGGGTCGTCAAGACTCGTTGAGTCTTTCCATAAGATACGACGGTATTTTTCTAGGGGCCGGTTAGGACTGCGAAGTCAATACCCTCGTTGTAGTATAAATAAATTGTTTAACGGATCCAATTTACTCAGATTTCCATAGGAAATCTGGGTAAATTGGGGACGTATAGGCAGGCCGGAGTGCCGGTTAGTAAACCGGGCTGCCGGCCCTCCTATGCGTAACCAATACTGCTAAATTCTTAGCCAATACTACTAAGAATTTAGCAGTATTGGCTCCGGGTTACTACAACAAATGAGCAAGCTAACTTTTCCTAACAAACTAGTTTGTTAGGATCTCCTACGCTTTCCTTTATACCTGAACAACTTTTAGTTGTTCAGGTAACAATAATACAAATTGAAATATGGAGTAACCGTAACCGGAGTTATTTACTGAGGTATAACGGAGCCTATACCTAGACTCAGGATCTAGTTTTCCCTAAAGGGAAAACTAGATGGGGCCCATTCCGAAAGGAATGCAGGCTCCATCCTTTTCAGGATGGAGCTCTCAAGTTCCCTAAAAGGGAACTTGAGGTGAACCTGAGTATAGGTATAGGGTTCGCATCCAAACCCTGCCATTGTTGAAGGTTGCTATAGCAACCTTCAACAATGGCAGGGAAGGAGGAAGGCCGTTTAGATTTTCCCTTGGAAAATCTAAAGGGGCCCATCCCTTCAAGTTACCCTACGGGTAACTTGAAAAGCCCATTCCTTCCGGAATGGGCCCCTTCAACCTCACATAGTGAGGTTGAATGGCTTTTCAGATTCCCTTACAGGGAATCTGAACGGCCTGCCTATTACCTAACTCATTACTGAAGTTTCTATTCTAGTTTCTCCTTGGAGAAACTAGAAGGGGCCTCATGTTCCCCACTGGGGAACATGAGTAGCCCATTCCTTTAGTTTGCCCTACGGGCAAACTAAAAGGGGCCCATCCCGGAAGGGATGGGCTATATAGATTCACCAAAGGTGAATCTATGGCCCCTTTTAATTTACCCAAAGGGTAAATTAAAGGAATGGGCTGTCCCAGATGGTTCCCCATCTGGGAATTGTGATACCCTTGGGGTATCACAAAGTAATGAGCCAGGGATACCTAAGTAAACTGAAAATGATGTAGGCACCGGGATAAGAATATCATTTGATAAGTATTTTTATAAAAGTAGCTCTAGTTGAATTATCATTATCTAGATTGCCCTTGGGGACAACCTCTACTCCTAAATAATATTTGGGGAGGGGGAGGGGCCAATACTGTGGGACAACTTTTTTTTTAGTTGTACCGCAGGTATCGGCTCCGTAGTGGGTCTTCCCATAAAATACGAAAGTATTTTACACCGCCGTATCTCTCTGGAGGGACCTGTTAAGGTCCCTGTGGTACAATTTATATATGTATAAATTGTACCACAGTATTGGGCCCAGGCTAAATACTGTGATATTTTATAAAAATATCACAGCTCTCATAAAATGAGAGCAGAGATAAACTAGTAGAAAAAATAAAATAAATTTTATACCATGCTTTTAATTTTATTTTTCTTAACTTTCCTTATGATGAGCGTTGGAAGATATTCTGGAAGAATTTCTTTTTTAAGCCTTACTTTTTATCTTTTCTTTATTGGTTATATTTTCAATCATTTCCCGGATGGCGCTACCTTAATTTTAGCTAATGGTCTTATTCGTATTGATGGTACTCTTCTTTTCTCTTTACTTTTTATGGGTATTGTTCTATTTATTATCGTAAACCGTGCTAATAATTTAGGTTGGGAATTCCATCTTATGCTTTTTGGTGGTTATACTGGTGCTATTTATATGATTCTTGGTTATGATTGGCTTATCAGTCTTATTGGCTTTGAATTCCTAAATTTATCTACTTATTTAATTTTATCTCTTTATCGTGGTACTGAATCTGCTACTTTAAAATATCTTTTAATGAGTGCCTTCTTTACTACTCTTCTTCTTTTATCTATTAGCCTTTTCTATGGTCTTACTGGTTCTACTGCTTTTGATAGCCTTTATGCTTCTATGAACTATCTTGATCCATCTTTAACTCTTTGGCCTCAATTACTTCTTTTACTTACTTTAAGTTTTAAATTAGGTTTAGTTCCTGTTCATCTTTGGGTTCCGGATGTTTATGATGGTCTACCTATGGAATTAGTTCTTTGGATTGGTACTCTTCCAAAACTTGCAATTCTTTTCTTCTTACCAGTACTTCATCCATTACTTCTCAATGTTAATGAATATTTCCTTATTGGTGGTGTTCTTTCTTTCCTTTTAGCTGCTATTTCTTTAGGTGCCCAATATAGACTTAAACGTTTCTTAGCCTTTTCTGCTATTGGTCATATGGGTATTATGATTACTGGGTTTGCTATTGGAGATTATCACTCTTTCTGGTTCTATTCTCTTATCTATTTTACTGCCTCTGTAAATCTTTTCCTTATTTTAGCAGAACTTCCAGGTATTGATCTTATGAAACGTTTAAGTATGATTACTAAAAACTATCCTTTAGCTTTTGCTTTTATGATTGCTCTTCTTACTATGGCTGCTGTTCCACCATTCTCTGGTTTCTATGCTAAATTACTTGTTCTTTTTGGCCTTATTGATGTTCGTTATATGGTTGTAGCTATTCTTCTTATTCTTACTTCTTTACGTACTGCTGCTTATTATTTACGTCTTCTTCAAACTACTTTCTTTAGTCCATTTGTTACTTCTCTTAATAATAATGAACTTAATGAAAATAATGAACTTCGTGTTTCTTATGCTACTCTTATCGCTTTTACTAGTACTTGTCTTTTACCTACTACTCAACTTCTTCTTCTTTAAATTTCTTCTTTGCTCTTATTAATGAATAAGAGCAAAGCGTTTCTAGTTTGCCTATTAGGCAAACTAGAAGAGGCCCATTCCGATAGGAATGGGCTTTTCTTCAGATTCACCTCAAGTTCCCTCTTAGGGAACTTGAGATGCCCATCCTTCTCAAGTTCCCCCGATAGGGGAACTTGAGGGGGCCCATTCAAGTTACCATATGGGTAACTTGAAAGCCCATCCCTTTCGGGATGGGCCCCATCTAGTTTCCCTTAAGGAAACTAGATAATGGGCTAAATAGGTTCACTATAGGTGAACCTATAGCCCCATCTAGTTTTCCCCTAGGGAAAACTAGATTCTGAAGGGGCCCATTTCGAAAGAAATGGGCGGCCCCTATCTAGTTCCCCAAGGGGAACTAGATGGGGCCCGTCCTGAAAAGGACGGGCTACTCAGGTTCCCCACAGGTGGAACCTGAGAGGGGCCCTCAAGTTCCCCATAGGGGAACTTGAGTCGAATAATAATTTCGATGATGAGCAAACTTGGTCAGGGTATGATCATAGCTCCGTATGAACGCATTATTTTTTTGACCTAACACATGCTGATCGATTAAAATTTAATTTTAATTGGTAATGGGGTGAGTGTGCTCGGGACCTGACTATATGAGTTGAAAGAAGATTCATAGGTGGGGGCTTCGGTGTAGTTTAGAAGGACGGTAGAGGTGACGGCCTACCGAATCGATGTTCTAGAGCTATTAAGGCCACAGTGGCATATTCAGAAAGGCCATCTTAAATTGCGAGCTGCAGTGAGGAATCTTGGGCAATCTGGGAAACCTGGACCCAGTCAAAAAAAGAGAGAAATCTCCTAAGCTCTATTTAGAATGAAAATAGAGTGTAGTACAGTAGTGTCCAATTATGTGCCAGAAGACTCGGTAATGCATAGTACTGCGCGCGTTATTCACATTTAAAGGGCATCTGGTAAGGCGGTTGTTATAATAAATCTTCCTCGGTTGTGATATCTCAAGTTCCCCTGGCGGGGAACTTGAGAACCCCTCCTGAAAAGGAGGGGTTGCCCATTTCTTTAATTTACCCTTGGGGTAAATTAAAAGGGGCCTCTAGTTTACCTTTGGTAAACTAGAATAGCCCATTTCTTCCGAAATGGCCCCCCTCAGGTTATCTAGTTTTCCTTAGGAAAACTAGATAACCTGGAATGGGCTTGTCCCAGATGGTACCCCATCTGGGACTAAGAGGGAACTTGAGGAACCTGAGGAAATGGGCTATTCATGTCATCTAGTTTTCCTAAGGAAAACTAGATGGGGCCCATTCAGATTTCCCCTAGGGAAATCTGTAAGCGGGCCCCTTCCAGGTCCATATATGGACCTGGAATGGGCGGCCCCTCCTTTTCAGGAGGGGCCTTCAAGTTCCCTAAGAGGGAACTTGAGGGACATGAGGCCCCTTCTAGTTTCTCCTAGGAGAAACTAGAAATAATTTTAAGAAATTAGTAGAGGAGTTGATCTTAAATCTAAAGGCATTAATATTGTAAAACGACATGCTATCTGGAATCTTAATAGTAGTACGGGACCAAAACCTTAAATTTATTTATAATAAATTTAATGTTTTGGTGACGCATAGGAGGCCGTTTAGATTTTCCTATGGAAAATCTAAACGGCCCTCCTAGTTGCGAAACCAAGACTGTATAAATTTACTTTACTTAACTTCCAAATAGGAAGTTAAGTAAAGTAAAATTTAACAGTATTGGCTCCACAATCAAACAATTTGGTAAAAGTGGGTTCGCTCTTGTAATTCTAGAGGCTTACACTGAGGCGCCAATTACTCAATTTACTAAGGTAAATTGAGTAATTGGGATCTCATAGGCAGGCCGTTCAGATTCCTCAAGTTCCCTCTTAGGGAACTTGAGGCCCCTCCTGAAAAGGAGGGGCCGCCCATTCAGTCCATATATGGACCTGGAAAGGGCCCGCTTACAGATTTCCCTAGGGGAAATCTGAATGGGCCCCCTCGGGTTCTCCCATGGAGAACCCGAGAAGCCCATTCCAGATCCATCATATGGATCTGGAATGGGCCCTTCTAGTTTTTCCTGTGGAAAAACTAGAACCATAGGAAAATCTAAACGGCCTTCCTCCTTCCCTGCCATTGTTGAAGGTTGCTATAGCAACCTTCAACAATGGCAGGGTTTGGATGCGAACCCAATTCCTTAGATTCCTTTGGAATCTAAGGAATTGGCTCCGTAACCGGAGAAGGAATAGTTTAATGGTAAAACTTTGGTCTCCAAAACCAACGTTATAGGTTCGAGTCCTATTTCCCCTATCCCATACACATCCCAGACCCCCAGACACAGGTCTCTATCTAAGGAGTTCTACTCATTTGTACTATTGACAGGAATCTGAGTCCTACTGTAAGGTGGAATCTAAAGGTAAACTAGATAATTGTGACACCCTTATTTTTTTTTTATTAGCTCTTACCCACGATATAAATTCTTTGATTTTGTAGAGCTATGGCAAGGTAAATAATGCAGGGCATTCTTTTGGGTTCACTCAAGTCCCCCCCCCCCCCTTTTTCCACGGGGACTTGAGAAGCCCATTCAAATTTACCTATGTTCTAGTTTCTTCTCAGGTTCCCCATGGGGGAACCTGAGGGCTCCACCCTGAAAAGGGTGGAGCCTGCCCATTCCTTCCGGAATGGGCCCCCTTCAAGTTCCCCTACGGGGAACTTGAAGACTAGAAGGGGCCCATTAGACCCTCTATTCAAGTTACCCACTCTTCAGATTCACTTCAAGTTCCCTTTTAGGGAACTTGAAAAGCCCATTCCAGGTCTACCCTAGGGTAGACCTGGAATGGGCCCCATCTAGTTTTTCCTTAGGAAAAACTAGATTCTGAAGGGGCCTCTAGTTTACCTTTGGTAAACTAGAATAGCCCATTTCTTTAGTTTGCCCCACGGGCAAACTAAAGGGGGCCCATTCCCTCAGGTTATCTAGTTTTCCTAAGGAAAACTAGATAATCTGAAACCCCATCCTGAAAAGGATGGGGTTAGCCCATTCCTTCAAGGTTCTCCGTAGGAGAACCTGAAGGAAGGGATTATTCATGTTCCCAATGGGGAACATAAGTTTCCCATCGGGGAAACCATAGCTAGCCTCTCTTCAGATTCACCTCAAGTTCCCTCTTGGGGGAACTTGAGGAACATGAGGCCCCTTCTAGTTTGCTATCAGTTTACCTAAGGTAAACTGGATAGGCAAACTAGAAGCGCTCTGCTCTTATTTGTAATACAAATAAGAGCAGAGATAGTTTATAGGAAATAACAAAAATTTTATTAGATGGTTTCTTTCATTTCTCTCTTTATTCTTGTTTCTCTATTATTAGTTATGAGTTTTTATTTAAGTATTACTAGTCGTACCCTTGAAAAAGTTTCTGTTTATGAATGTGGTTTTGATCCTTATAGTGATGCTCGTCTTAAATTTGATATTATTTATTATTTAGTTGCCATTCTTTTTTTAATTTTCGACCTTGAAATTGTTTTCCTTTTCCCATTTTCTGCTCTTCTTTTTGATCTTTCTTATTCTGCTTTCTGGGTCTATCTTATCTTCTTTGTTGTTTTAACCATTGGTTATTTATATGAACTTAACTCTGGTTCTCTTGATCTTTAAAGCCCCTAGTACTCGTTACACTCGTCTAGGGTGTCGGATTTTTCAAATCCTCCCTACGTATACGAAAGTATAGTGATGCTAAGAATGCTAGAGACCTTTACCTCTAGCTTTACTTTGGTTCCAGGGTGCTGATACCTCGATTTCTTCTCAGGTTATCTAGTTTTCCTAAGGAAAACTAGATAACCTGAAAAGCCCATTCCAGGTCCATCATATGGACCTGGAATGGGGCCCTTCTAGTCTTCAAGTTCCCCGTAGGGGGAACTTGAAGACTAGAACAAGGGAAAATCTAAACGGCCTTCCTCCTTCCCTGCCATTGTTGAAGGTTGCTCTACGCAACCTTCAACAATGGCAGGGTTTGGATGCGAACCCTATACCACACAATAGTCCAAATTTATTTGTACTATTGTTAAATATTTGAAGGTAAACTTAATCTTTACGGATTCTCAGTGGGATACAATAAAATTAACCGCCGTGTCTCAGCGAAGAGATTCTATTGAATCTCTGAGACGAGAACGAACGTAGTGAGTATCTCGGAACCTTAGTTTAATGGTAGAACCCTGGATTTTCGTTCCAGTGATAGGGGTTCAATTCCCCTAGGTCTCGTTACTCAAGTTCCATTCTAGTTTACCTCTTCCATCCCCTTTAAGGGGATGGAAGAGGTAAACTAGAAGGGGCCTCATGTTCCTCAAGTTCCCTCTTATTGTAATACCTTCTATTCTTCAAGTTACCCTACGGGGAACTTGAAGACTAGATGGGGCCTCATGTCCCTCAAGTTCCCTCTTAGGGAACTTGAAGGCCCCTCCTGAAAAGGAGGGGCCGCCCATTCCAGGTCCATATATGGACCTGGAAGGGGCCCGCTTACAGATTTCCCTAGGGGAAATCTGAATGGGCCCCATCTAGTTTTCCTTAGGAAAACTAGATGACATGAATAGCCATTTCTTCCGAAATGACCCCTTTTAATTTACCCAAAGGGTAAATTAAAGGAATGGGCTTGTCCCAGATGATACCCCATCTGGGACTAAAAGGGAACTTGAGGAACCTGAGGGAACGGGCCCCTTTTAGTTTGCCCTACTTAAGTTACCACGCTTCAGAATCTAGTTTTCCCTAAGGGGAAAACTAGATTCTGAAGTGGGGAAACAGAAGGTGTAGACTCCTGGGGTCTAGAATAGAACAAGTGCGTAGCCTATACCCTTAGATTTACTTTACGGGGATCTGGAAAGTAAATCTAAGGGTATAGGGTTCGCATAGGAAGGCCGGCAGGCCTTCCGGCCTGCCTATGCCTTATCAATTTACAAATTTTCACCTGTGGAAATTTGGCAATTGATTCGGCATAGCCTGCCTATTAGGTAAAGTAAGTAATGAACCATGGATATTACAGTAAAGCCTTAGCTTAATGGTAGAGTACCGGTTTGTCAAGCCGGGTGGTGCGGGTTCGATTCCCGTAGGCTCCGTTACTCAAGTTCCCCTATTGTTGTGATATCTCTAAAGAGATATCCTTCAAGTTCCAGGAGCCAATATCTAAAGATTTTACTTTATGTAAAATCTTTAGATATTGGTGCCCAATAGGCAGGCCTTTAGATCCCCTAGGCTACAGATTTACGATTTGTAAATCTGTAGCCTAGGGATCTAAAAGCCATTCAATTCAAGTTCCTCAAGTACCCTGCTTCAGATTCCCCATAGGGGAGCCAATAGGGAAACATGAGAACCTGGAAGGGGCCCTCTAGTTTCTCTTCAGGTTCCCCATGGGGAACCTGAAAAGCCCATCCCTTTCGGGATGGGTGTTTACCTTGGGTAAACAAGAAGACTAGAAAGGGTCCATCCCTTCAGGTTCCCCATGGGGGAACCTGAGGGGAAGGGCTTATCAAGTTACCCATAGGGTAACTTGAGTAGGAGAACCTGAAAATAAATCCAGGTGTTGGTGCTCGATAGGCAGGCTGGCCTTCTTATCTCACAAGATTTACCCATGGTAAAATCTTGTGAGATATGCTTCTAGTTTCAAATTTAATAAGGGGCGTAGCTCAATAATAGAGCTGCGGGCTTTTAACCCGAAGATCTTGGTTCGATTCCAGGCGCCCCTATCTCCACGGGTATATAATAGTCTAAGTGACCTCCATGGCTGGTATTCATTTCTATCTAGGCACCGGGATAAGGGATTATTTCCTTATACTAGGATAGATTCGTAATATCAGGTATCACAGTACAACTCCTATGTTTCCCGTAGGGAAACATAGGAGTTGTACTATGATGCAAGGCCCAATTTTATATTATTATTTAAGAAGTTAATTTGAACCTACTTCTCTAGGCAAAATAAGGCTCTAAATTATTATATTCTACCGATGTTACTTATGGCTTTCTACATTGTTGTCTTCTTATGGAATTACTCCTTTGTTCGTCGTTGGGGTTTTCTTAGTGCTTTAGCTTATTATGGGTATGCTTTAATCGCTGTCATGATTTTTGCATACTATGGTATTTCTTGTTATGTCCTTTTCTGGGTAGATCCTGCTAGCTATGTGAATTTCATGTTACCTCCGGATGCCACTTTTGTAGTAGAAGGGGGTACTGAAGCTTCTCAAGTTATTGCTGAAAATAATGCAAGTGTTGTAGAAGCTTCTACCGGTGTTAGTGTTCCCAATGTTAATACCCTTTCTTCCGATACTCTAAATAGTGAGAGAGCTTTCCCGATCGAAATCGGGAGAAAAATCCTTGATATTTATATGTTTACTCGTGTTGCCAGACTTCTGGCTATTTTAGAAACTTGGCCAAGTATGGAAGCTCAACTAATCCATCCTTGGCTTTATTCTTATCACTCTTATATGGGATTCAACTATAATTTAACCAACTCTAGAGTTGAACTTCTCAATGAATTATCTGCCAACTTACAATCTATGGGGGTTAGATCTATTCTTAGTCTCAACTCTCCATTCCCTACCCCGTATCATTGGATTGAACCAGAATTATGGGGTTTTCCAACTCGTGCTATTGATTCTTTTTCTCCAATTATGCATCCCTCTAGTATTAATTTCGATCGAGTAGGGGGGAATTTAAACTGGGCCCTCGTAGGGGGGGATAGAATTCGTGTAGACCAAATTCGATTAGTCATGATTGACCCCGTTAGTGGACAACCAGATTTTGTATCTAGTTTGCTTCCTATAAGAAGCAAACTAGATGGGGCCCATTCCGAAAGGAATGGGCTATTTTAGTTTACCACTTCCAGGGTAGTTTTTTTTAGAAAAAAAAACTACCCTGGAAGAGGATAAACTAAATAACATGACTATGAATAGTCTACAAGAATGTTTAGTTTCTTTCTTTCACTTCCATTTTTATGATGATTGTAATAATCATACCATGTGGAACATGCACAAAGCCATGGCATACTTAAGCGGTACTGGATTCGTTCTTCCTACTCAAACTATTTCTGTTTGGGATCGCTATCGTGATCTTGTTGATCCAAATAGTCCGATGGCTCATGATTGGATCTTAGTTAGAAGTAACGCTTATGACCATGTTGTTGCTTATTTTAGCGATGACGCTAATACTTTTACTTCTGATGGTCGTGTCGGTAAACTTCGTTACGCCAATTGGTTTAGCCAATTTTTACCTCAAGGCCAATTAACCAATCTTGGGGCAAGACTTCGTCGTGAATTAAATAGCCCTATTAGATTTGTTAATATTTAGGTTTAACAGCGGCATACTTATTGATAGTATACTACAGTGACACTCAGGAGGGGCCTCATGTTCCCCTCTCAAGTTCACCTACTGGTGAACTTGAGGGCCCATCCTGAAAAGGATGGGCCGCCCATTCCTCTCAAGTTCCCCTATCGGGGAACTTGAGATGAATGGGCTAAATAGGTTCACCTGTGGTGAACCTATAGCCCCTTCAAGTTCCTCAGATTCCTCAAGTTCCCTAAAAGGGAACTTGAGGAACCTGAGGAACTTGAATTGAATGGCTTATAGATTTACCGAAGGTAAATCTATGGCCCTCTTTGGATTCATTTATGAATCCAAAGTAAACTAGATGAAGCCCATCCCTTCAAGTTACCTTATGGGTAACTTGAAAGCCCATTCAAGTTACCCTATTGGGTAACTTGAAAAGCCCATTTCTTTAATTTACCTTTAGGTAAATTAAAAGGGGCCCCTTTTAGTTTACCGCAGGTAAACTAAAAACAGTGAATGGGATAAATCGGTTCACCTCGGTGAACCGAGGGAAAACTAGATCCAAAGGTGAATCTATTCTTGTTTACCTAATGGTAAACAAGAATAGATAATGGGCTAACCCCATCCTTTTCAGGATGGGGTTTTCAGATTCCCCAGAGGGGAATCTAGTCCCCCCCCCTTAAGGGGGGGGGGGGAACTAGATTCCGTTGGATCTAGCCCCTCTAAGAGGAGCTAGATTCAATGGTGAATCTGAGGAACTTGAGGGGAATCTGAAGTAAGGTAACTTGAGTACCACAACAGGCATAAATACTACAGAATCCAGGCTAAAGATAGAGGCAAAGAAATTAAAGGAAATATAAATAACAAGTGGCGGTGATCTTAGTTTTAGTTGTGGGTATTGTTATGTGGCGTGTGGCTTTAATTCGTTCTTATATTTTATGGTTTTTATCTATTTTTGTTGATGCTTTTCTTTTATTAGCTCACTTTTTTCATTACCTTTAGTATGATTATCTCTGTTATGATTTCTGTTATGGTTTCTTTAGATTGGGTCCTTCCTTTTTCTCATATCTTTAATGACCCACAAGTTTTCTATATGCTTAGCCCTATTAAAGATCACGATGAAATTGTCTCTGAAGCTACTCGTATGATTTCTTCTCCAGTTAAAGAATTAAAAATACCGGAAGTTGAAAGTGCCATTAATTATTATTTTAGAGATCCTCTAAGTATTATTTTCTTAGATGAAACTCCTAAATTAGCTGTTTTTAATTGTGCTACTCAATCTGTTCAATCTGGAGAGCTTGATCGTTGTTTTACTCCTTTACGTTCTCTTGCTAGTCGACCTGTATTTGACTTAGTCCGAAATTTAACTACTGTTGGGTCTGATAATTATTTTAGCTCTTTTAGAACTTTTAACCCCTTATTATATGATACTTTACATCAATTTTCTTATGTTTCTGCTAGAATTTCTAGCCGTTTAGTTGAATGTCACAATTTATTATATCCTGGTTATCAATTAAATCACCTACAATGGTTAAATTCTGCCGCTGAGTTTGGATTTAATTCTATTGTTGTTATGAACCATCTTTTAAAAGCGGGTAATGCTTCTACTTTAGTTTCTATCGATTATGCTCTTACTCTCCCATCTATTATCTGGCCCTATAGTCTACCTCCTTTAGCTTGTTTCGGTGAATTAGGAAATGCTAAAGTTACTGAATTCTGTCGTGACTATGAACTACTTCATGATGTTAGCTCTCGTATCGTTGATTTATCTACTCGTTTAACTCGTTCTGAATTTTTCAAACTCTTTAAAGAATTCAATCCTGAACTCTCTAAAGACTTCCAACCTTTATACTTCAAATCTTTATCTGCCCGTCTTGGTTTTCATTTAAATTTACTTGCTAGTTCTGTTACTTCTTTAACTCTTTCTAGTAACCTTTACCAAGATGCTAGTGGTTCTGATGATTATATGGGCCTTATTGCTGCTAAAGCCCATGGTCGTAATATTAGTCTTCGTCTTTTACAAATGTAAACCTTTTTAGTTTGCCCTTTAAGGGCAAACTAAAATGGGTAAACCTGAGGAACTAGATAAGAAGGGACCCATTCAAGTTACTCTACTTTAGTTTATCCCATTCTCCCCCGGTTATCCAGGGGAGAATGGGGAAACTAAATAGCCCATCCTTCTCAAGTTCCTCAGGTTCTTCTACTTCAGATTCCCCTATGGGGAATCTGAAAAGCCATTCAACCTCACTATGTGAGGTTGAAGGGGCCCATTCCGGAAGGAATGGGCTTTTCAAGTTACCCATAGGGTAACTTGAAGGGGTGGGCCCCTTCTAGTTTCTCCTGTGGAGAAACTAGAACCATTCGGGTAACTAAAATAGCCCATATCTAGTTTCTCTCAGATTCACTATTGGGGAATCTGAGGGAAACTAGATAATGGGCTAACCCCATCCTTTTCAGGATGGGGTTTCAGATTATCTAGTTTTCCCTCAGGTTCCTCAAGTTCCCTCTTAGGGAACTTGAGAATCTGAAGGTCCCACTCAAGTTCCCCTATCGGGGAACTTGAGAAGCCCATTTCTCTGTAAACAGAGAATGGGCCCCTTCCAGGTCACTGGTACCATATTGTTACCCAGTAGGTAGGCCGTTCAGATTCCCTGTAAGGGAATCTGAAACCCCATCCTGAAAAGGATGGGTTAGCCCATTCCAGGTTATCTAGTTTTCCCTCGGTTCACCGAGGTGAACCGATTTATCCCATTCCTTCCGGAATGGGTCCCTTCTTATCTAGTTCCCCTTAAAGGGAACTAGATAAGAATAGATGGGGCCATAGGTTCACTTCAAGTTCCCTTTTAGGGAACTTGAAACCCCCTCCTGAAAAGGAGGGGGTTGCCCATTCCTTCCGGAATGGGCCCCATCTAGTTCCCCTAAGAGGGGAACTAGATCCTATACAGCCCATCCCTTCCGGGATGGGCCCCTTTTAGTTCCCCATAGGGGAACTAAAGGAATGGGTGGCCCTCAAGTTCCCTAAGAGGGAACTTGAGGAACCTGGAAGGGGCCCGTCCCGGAAGGGACGGGCTTACAGATTTCCCTAGGGGAAATCTGAATGGGCCCCTTCTAGTTTTTCCTGTGGAAAAACTAGAACCATAGGAAAATCTAAACGGCCTTCCTACACCTTCAGATTCCCCCCTAAAGGGAAAATCTGAAGGTGTAGGCTCCTGGGACCTGAAATAAGGTAAACTAGGTCCTCTCAGATTCCCTAATGGGGGAATCTGAGTAATCTAAAAGGACTCCACATAGTGGAGTCTTTTTAAAATCTAGTCTCCCTTAAGGAGACTAGATTTTAAATTAGCATCACGATAGACATTGGCACCCAATGGTAAAGGCTCCTGAAAAGAATAATTTGTACCTCAGAATCATTATGGAAAGGCTCCTGAAAATAAACTAAATTAGATTTTACTAACTTGCTAAACATTTTAACTTATATGATAAATTTAACTTCTCATAATGATTTCCTTATATAGGAATTAATAATTCGAGGATTTACAACGAGGGGTTACAATACCGGATATACACTAAGGAAGGGAAAATATAACTTAACAGATGATTATGATTGGTAAATTAATTGGTGCTGGTATTGCTGCTGTCGCTTTAGGTGGTGCTGCTATGGGTATTGGTACTATTTTCTCTGCTCTTATTGCCGGTACTTCTCGTAACCCATCTTTACGTCGTGAACTTTTCCAAATGGCCATTTTAGGTTTCGCCTTAACTGAAGCTATGGGTTTATTCGCCCTTATGATGGCTCTTATTATTCTCTACGCTTTCTAATTTTATAACTTTTAATTATAGTTTACCTTCATAATCTAGCTTCCCCCTGGGAAACTTCTTGTTTACCTTAGGTAAACAAGAAGAATAGATTAGAATTGGGCTTTATCTAGTTTGTGATTAATCACAAACTAGATGGGGCCCATCCCCTCAGGTTCCTCAAGTTCCCTCTTAGGGAACTTGAGGGCCCCTATCTAGTTCCTGTTGTAAAACACAACAGGAACTAGATGGGGGCTCCAGAGTTCCCCTCTGGGAACTCTGAGGGCCAAGAGAGGGGTATCGGATATAGTTCCCTTAAAGGGGGACTAGAGTAAGAAGGGACCCATTCCGGAAGGAATGGGATAAATCGGTTCACCTCGGTGAACCGAGGGAAAACTAGATAACCTGAGGGGGCCCATTTCGGAAGAAATGGGCTATTCTAGTTTACCAAAGGTAAACTAGAGGCCCCTTTTAATTTACCCAAAGGGTAAATTAAAGGAATGGGCTTGTCCCAGATGGTACCCCATCTGGGACTAAGAGGGAACTTGAGGAACCTGAAGTAAAATAAAGAAGTAAAGAGTATTGAGAGTTATTTATAGGTGCATATTTCTATTTATTGTGACGCTCCTGAAGCTTGGAATCTTAGTTTCCAAGATGTTGCTTCTCCGACTATGTATGGTTTACTTGAATTACATGACCATGTTCTTTTCTATTTAATCCTTATTCTTATTACTGTTTCTTGGCTTTTAACTCGTGGTGTTGTTGGTTCTCAAACTATTGCTTATGCTCGTCATTACCACGGTCATGTTATTGAATTTTTATGGACTTTAGCTCCTGCTCTTATTTTAGGTGCTATTGCTTTACCAAGTTTCCGTCTTCTTTATTTAATGGACGAAATTATTGAACCACAAGTTACTGTTAAAGCTATTGGTAACCAATGGTATTGGTCTTACGAATATACTGACTATGCTGAACCTATCACTTTTGATAGTTTCTTAGTTGATGGTCCTTTACGTCAATTAAACGTTGATAACTACCTTGTTCTTCCTGTTGATACTTCTATTCGTTTATTAATTACTGCTTCTGATGTTATTCACAGCTTTGCTGTTCCTTCTCTTGGTGTTAAAATGGATGCTATTCCAGGTCGTCTTAATTCTGTTGGTATGATTATCTCCCGTCCAGGTGTTTTCTATGGTCAATGCTCTGAACTTTGCGGTTACCTTCATGGCTTCATGCCTATTGGTATTAAAGCTGTTTCTACTGAAAACTATCTTAACTGGTTATCTACTCTTTAATCTCTCAAGTTCCAGAAGCTGCGGAGTCTATACCACAGGATCTCCCAGATGGTTTCCATCTGGGTAATCCTGTGGTATAGAGTTCGAATAGGAAGGCCGTTTAGAATCTAGTTCCCCTAAGGGGAACTAGATGGGGCCATAGATTTCCCTTTGGGAAATCTATATAGCCCATTCCTCTCAAGTTCCCCGATAGGGGAACTTGAGGGGGCCCACCCCGAAAGGGATGGGCAGTATAGATTCACCAAAGGTGAATCTATAGCCCCTTTCAGATTCCCCATGGGGGAATCTGAAGGAATGGGCAAGCTCCATCCTTTTCAGGATGGAGCTCTCAAGTTCCCTAAGAGGGAACTTGAGGAAAATCTAAAGAGGCCCATTAAGTCCCCCATAAGGGGGACTTAAAGCCCATCCCTTCGGATTCCCTTCAAGTTCCCTTTTAGGGAACTTGAAAAGCCCATCCTTCTCAAGTTCCTCAGATTCACCGTTGGTGAATCTGAGGGGACCTAGTTTACCTTAGTAAACTAGGTGGGACCCATTCCGAAAGGAATGGGTTATTCATGTTCCCAATAGGAACATGAGTTCCCGTTGGGGAAGCTTCAAGTTACCTCTTAGGGAACTTGAGGCCCCTCCTGAAAAGGAGGGGCCCATTCCTTTCGGAATGGGCCCCTTTGGATTCACGAGTGAATCCAAACTCTCAGGTTTCCCATGGGGAAACCTGAGGAACTTGAGGAACATGAGGCCCTTTCTAGTTTACCTCTTCCATCCCCTTAAAGGGGGTGGAAGAGGTAAACTAGAATGGAACTTGAGGTAGGTGAATCTAAAAGCTATAGGAAATAAATAAATTATTAAGATGCTTTTCCTTATGGGTTTATTTGTTATTGGTGTACTTGGTTTTATTTTAAACAACAGACAACTTATTTTTATTCTTTTAGCCTTAGAATTAATGATCTTCGTTGTAGCTTTTAGACTTGTTTATTTTGGTTTCTTATTTGATGACCTTGTTGCTTCTCATTTTTCTTTATATCTTCTTGTTTTAGCTGGTGCTGAATCTGCTGTTGCTCTTTCTTTATTAGTTGCTTTTCACCGTGTTCGTGGTTCTATCCAAATTTTCTAACCTTTTGCTACTTCTCAAGTTATTTTCAGATTCCTCCACGGGGAATCTGGAAAGCCTATAGTTTCTCTTAATTCAAGTTTCCCTAGGGAAAACTAGATTATGAATGGGCCCATCTAGTCTTCTTGTTTACCTAAGGTAAACAAGAAGACTAGATGAGATTTTCCTTTTAAGGAAAATCTCTAGATTTGGGCTCCTGGAACATGAGGTGTAGAATATTGGGAACTAGGATATGATAATTAAGGGATTATAGAAATATGGCAAGGCAAATAATGCAAGGCATTATTTGCTTGCTATATAGTAATGCTAATAATGCCTTGCATTTTTAGCATCACTATAAGTTATAATTTCACAATTTACATCTAAAGCGGGTATAGTAGAATATAAATATTGGTGCCAATACCGTAACTTAAAATTTATTCTGGTTTACTTCTATTTTAGCTTATCCCTTGATATTGTTTTAGGTGATGTTTATTCATTTAATGATGTAAAATCTTATATGTCAATTAATGGATAGCGGATATAAAAGAATGAATTGCTGCCTATCTAGTTCCCCAAGGGGAACTAGATGGGGCCTCATGTTACCCTCTCAAGTTCACCTACTGGTGAACTTGAGGGCCCATCCTGAAAAGGATGGGCCGCCCATTCCTCTCAAGTTCCCCGATAGGGGAACTTGAGGGGGCCCATTCAAGTTACCCTATGGGTAACTTGAAAGCCCATCCCTTTCGGGATGGGCCCCATCTAGTTTCCCTTAAGGAAACTAGATAATGGGCTAAATAGGTTCACCAGGGGTGAACCTATAGCCCCTTCTAGTTTCTCCTATGGAGAAACTAGAATATCTCTAAAGATATCATTCAAGTTTCTCAGACTCTTCAGATTCACCTACTCAAGTTACCCTGCTTTAGCTTGCCCCTATAGGGCAAACTAAAGGCTCATTCACTCAGGTTCCCCATGGGCCCCTTTTGGATATCTAGTTTTCCTCAGGTTCCTCAAGTTCCCTAAGAGGGAACTTGAGGAACATGAGGCCCCCTCAGGTTTTACTATGGAAAACCTGAGAGGGATGGGCTCTCAGATTCACTGTTGGTGAATCTGAGGGAAACTAGATATGGACTACTCGTGTTTCCTAGTAGGTTCTAGTTTCTTCTTTGAAGAAACTACCTGTAATTTGAGTTACACTGATAGAATGGGGTATCGTACAATTGGTAGGACGCTGGTTTTTGGTGCCAGTAATAGTTGGTTCGAGTCCACTTACCCCAGTTTTAACAACAATAGTATAAATTTATGTTTTCCTCAAGTTTACCCATTTTTCGCAGGAAAATGGGTAACTTGAATGGACCCCCTCAAGTTACCCTGCTTTAGTTTCTCCCTACAGGCCCATCCCTTCAGATTACCCCATGGGGGAATCTGAAAGGGGCCCATTCAATTCAAGTTCCTCAGGTTCCTCAAGTTCCCTCTTAGGGAACTTGAAGGGGCCCACCCTTCTCGGGGGGGGGGGGGGGACAAGGCTCCTGTTCTATAATGTAAAATAGGGACCAAATGATTAAGTGGTGACCGAATGGTTAGGTAGCACTCTGTAAAAGTGTGGTTTTGGCCAATGTAGGTTCGACTCCTACCCACTTCATCTATACAATAGTACAAATTTCTACTTCAGGGGCCTTTATCATTTGGCGTTGCGAAGTTTATGTCATTGTGATACTCAAGTTATTCTACTGTTGTGATACCCCTAAAGAGATATCATTCAAGTTCCTCAGGTTAACTTCCAATGGAAGTTAACCTGAGGAATATGAAGAGTACGAGCCCCTTCTAGTCTTCAAGTTCCCCGTAGGGGGACTTGAAGGAGGCCTCATGTTCCTCAAGTTCCCTCTTAGTCCCAGATGGGGTACCATCTGGGACAAGCCCATTCCAGGTTATCTAGTTTTCCCTCGGTTCACCGATTATCCCATTCCTTTCGGAATGGGTCCCTTCTTATCTAGTTCCCCTTAAAGGGAACTAGATAAGAATAGATGGGGCCATAGGTTCACTTCAAGTTCCCTTTTAGGGAACTTGAAACCCCCTCCTGAAAAGGAGGGGGTTGCCCATTCCTTCCGGAATGGGCCCCATCTAGTTCCCCTAAGAGGGGAACTAGATCCTATACAGCCCATCCCTTCCGGGATGGGCCCCTTTTAGTTCCCCATAGGGAAACTAAAGGAATGGGCGGCCCTCAAGTTCCCTAAGAGGGAACTTGAGGAACCTGAGGGAAAACTAGATAATCTGAAACCCCATCCTGAAAAGGATGGGGTTAGCCCATTCCTTCAGGTTCTTCGTAGGAGAACCTGAAGGAAGGGGTTATTCATGTTCCCAATAGGAAACATGAGTTCCCCATTGGGGAAGCCATAGCTAGCCCCTCAGGTTTCCTATGGGGAAACCTGATAAACTAGGAGGCTTTTCATGTTCCCCAGTGGGGAACATGAGACATTATTAGCATCGCTATATCACAACTATAGGAAATAAAAATTTATTTATTAGGATGATTAATTATTGGCTTTATGAAGCTTTTTTAGTTCTTATTGGCTTATGCGGTGTCTTAGTTATTGTTAGTCGATCCCCTATTAACTCTGTTCTTTTCTTATGTGGTCTTTACCTAGCTGGTGGTGGTATTTTTCTTTTACTTGATCATTATTTTTTAGGTTTAACTTTAATCATTGTATATGTTGGTGCTATCGCCATTTTATTCCTTTTCACTATTTTTATGATTAATGTTCGTCTTACTCTTCAATTAGGTAGCTTTGCTTCTCCTGTTGCTGCTATTCTTCTTTTAACTGGTTTTGCTATTTATTTCATTTTCTTTGCTGATCTTTCTTTTTCTCAAGATTTACCTTTATTATCTTCTATTTTTAGTTCTACTGATGCCTCTTCTTTATCTTCTTGGGAAAGTGATTTACGTTCTGTTTATGCTTCTGATTGGTCTCATCTTTTAGGCCGTCCTTCTGATTTAACCATGTTAGCTAATATGATTTTCCATGCTTATCCTTTAGCCCTTATCTTAGTAGGTTTTTTACTTCTCGTTGTTATGGTTGCTATTATTAAAATTCACCTTGATGCTCATTAATACAATAGTACAAATTTATGTTTTCTACTATTCCTAGTTTACTTTCAAGTTTTCCCTAAAAGGGAAAACTTGAAAGTAAACTAGAAGGGACCCATTGACCTCCAGGGTGCCGACAACTAGATTAATTTTCAGATTTCCTGAAAATAAATCTAGGTATCGGTGCCCGATAGGTAGGCTGTTTAGATTTTCCTACGCTTTAGTTTCTTCTAGGAAGAAACTTCTTGTTTACCTAAGGTAAACAAGAAGGGGCCCATTCCGGAAGGAATGGGCTATTCAGGTTACCCGTAGGGGAACCTGAAGGGTAAACGAAAATAGACCATTCTTCTTCCTAAAGGAAGAACCCGAGGGGGCCCATTCAATTCAAGTTCCCCATGGGGGAACTTGAAGGGACCCACCCCTTCAGGTTCCTCAAGTTCCCTAAGAGGGAACTTGAGGAACATGAGGCCCCCTCAAGTTCCCCTATCGGGGAACTTGAGAGGAATGGGCGGCCCCTATCTAGTTCCTCATGTCCCCCCAATAGGGGGACATGAGGAACTAGATAATGGGCTGGCCCCCTTCTACCCCACAGGGGTAACTTGAAGGGGGCCCTTAAGTTCCCCCATGGTAAACTTGAGAAGCCCACCCGGAAAGAGTGGGCCCATTTTAGTTTGCCCGTGGGGCAAACTAAAGGGATGGGCTTCTCATGTACCCCGGTAGGGGAACATGAGGTCCCACCTCGTTTACCTTGGTAAACTAGGTCCTCTCATGTCCCCCTACTGGGGGACATGAGTAGCCCATTTCTTTAGTTCCCCTACGGGGAACTAAAAGAATGGGCTATATAGATTCCCCCCTTGAAGGGGGGGGGGGGAAATCTGAGGAACTTGAACCTTAAAGGGTAACCTGAAGGTGTAGGCTCCTGTAACTTGAGATATTACAACGAAGTAATGAGGAATAGTGTAACTGGTAGCACGAGAGTTTTGGGTACTCTTAGCCTGGGTTCAACTCCCAGTTCCCTGAAAATATTTCTTTATAGTTACCTCTTGGTGAAACTAAATATTAACTGTTCTAGATGGTTTCCCATCTTCTAGTTTACCTCTTCCATTCCCTCCTCAGGTTCCAGGAGCCTACACTCTTTATAATCTAGTTTACTATAGTAAACTAGAAGCTACTCGTGTTCACTCAGGTCCCCGTGGGGAAACCTAAGTGAACATGAGGTATCGGCTCCTCGATAAATATAGAAGTAAAGGCTTCTTTATCCCTCAGTAGAAGACATTTTAGGAAATCTAGGTTAACTTATTTTTTTTTGATGCCTCAATTAATGCCAATGAACTATTTAAATCTTCTTTCTTGGTTTTCTCTTTTATTTGTTTTATTTATGGTTTTTAATCAAGTCCTTGTCTTCCCTTATATTTTACTTACTCATCTTTCTCGCTATACTTTATTATTTATCTAATTAATACCTATTGTAGTACAAATGTGACTGTGCCACATTTGTAATTATCTAGTTTACCTTTGTTCCAGGTCCCAGGAACCTACACCTTCAGATTCCCCACGGGGGGGAATCTGAAGAAATGGGCTGGCTCCCTATCTAGTTTCCCTAAGGGAAACTAGATGGGACCCATTCCCCTAAGGGGAATGGGCTTTCAAGTTACCCATGGGGTAACTTGAATGGGCTTTCAAATTCCCCATGGGGGGGGGGAACTTGAGTGCCCCTGTCTGCAAAAAAAAATTAATGGAAATGGTATATACCAGGGCGGAGATGTCTCAAATGTTTTACCTTTTTTTAGGTTTTGGTCTTAATCTTGTGTTTAATGTTCTCTTTTTACTATTTCCTGTCTTATTTTTTGCTTCTATGATTTTATCTTGGGATCTTGTTTTACATTCTGATCTTTCTATTAGCTTTATCCACTTTATGCAATCTAATAGTACTGTTACTGATGGTACTGTTACTAATACTCCTCCTCTTTTTAATGAGGCAACTAAAGCTATTTTAGATGCAAACTACCCATTAAAACGTATTACTCTTTTACTGCCTCCTTATAACGAATACATTCTTCCTATGCCTCTTAAATATATCCCTGTCAATCCTTTTACTTCTCCTAATATTATCAATCATACTTTTTTTACTTTAAGTCCTGAAGATCTTAACAATCTTCGTCTTTTAGATGCCGACATTATGCTTAAATGACTCGTACTGAACAAAAATGGAATATGGATGTTTATCCTCGATTCATTTTTGATTACTTAAATCCTTCTGGTTTCGATAGCCGTGGTTTTATTGGTGGTTCCTGGATTCTTCTCGAAGAAATTAGAAAAGGTTCTTTTTATCTAGCTAATCAATTTCTTAATTTAGCTTTTAATCCGGAAGTACTTACTAAACCACTTGGCTCTTATTATAAATTTGCATGGTTAGATACTGCAATCCAATTTGCCTACATGGGTTACATTTATGAGTTCTACATGCACCATAAATTAAATTTCAGTTTTACTTGTCGTGATGAATTTAGCGAATTTATTGTTAATACTACTTATACTTATTCTATTCCCCAACTTCCTTTTATCTTTGAATTCTGCCTTCCACAGGAGAACTTTATTAGTCTAGACAATAATTGGGTATACCCTGATAAATTAAAATTTGCACTTTCTAATTTTATGAACAATTGCAATGAAATCTGCAAATTATATGATCCTATTTTTACTAGATGTGAAACTACTCTATCTGGAAGTCCAGTTCAAAATTATCGTGATCTAATTCAAGCTATTAAAGCTAATGGTGATAATTTACTTTTAAAAAGCTATCTTGAATCGCATGGATTCGCGTATTGGGATACTCAAGTTCCCCCCCCCCTACGGAGGTAACTTCTTTTCTAGTTTACTCATTTCAGTTTACCTAGGTAAACCGAAATGAGTAAACTAGAAGGGGCCCATTCAATTCAAGTTCCTCAGGTTTCCCGATGGGAAACCTGAGGGGACCTAGTATAATTTTTGTAAACCAGGTAAGCCCATTTCTTTAGTTTACCCTACGGGTAAACTAAAAGGGACCCATTCCTTTCGGAATGGGTCATTTTACTTGAGGGATCTTTGATTATCTAGTCTTCTTGTTTACCTAAGATAAACAAGAAGGGGGCCTCATGTTCCTCAAGTTCCCCAAAAGGGAACTTGAGGAACCTGAGGAGCCCATCCCTTCCAGATTCCCCCATGGGGGATCTGAAAGGAGCTATAGATTCACCTTTGGTGAATCTATACTGCCCATCCCTTTCGGGATGGGCCCCCTCAAGTTCCCCTATCGGGGAACTTGAGAGGAATGGGCTAAATAGGTTCATCTGTGGTGAATCTATAGCCCCTTCAACCCCATTCAAGTTACCCTATGGGTAACTTGAAAGCCCACCCCTTTCGGGGTGGGTCCCCTTCAAGTTCCTCAGATTCCTCAAGTTCCCCAAAAGGGAACTTGAGGAACCCGAGGAACTTGAATTGAATGGCTTATAGATTTACCGAAGGTAAATCTATGGCCCCCTCAGGTTATCTAGTTTTCCTTAGGAAAACTAGATAATCTGAGGGGGCCTAATTTACCTTATTTCAGGTCCCAGGAGCCTACACCTTCAGATTTTCCCTTTAGGGGGGGGGGGGGGAATCTGAAGGTGTAGGAAGGCCGTTTAGATTTTCCTATGGTTCTAGTTTTTCCACAGGAAAAACTAGAAGGGGCCCATTCCAGATTCATATGATGGATCTGGAATGGGCTTCTCGGGTTCTCCATGGGAGAACCCGAGGGGGCCCATTCAGATTTCCCTTAGGAAAATCTGTAAGCCCGTCCCTTCCGGGACGGGCCCCTTCCAGGTTCCTCAAGTTCCCTCTTAGGGAACTTGAGGGCCGTCCATTCCTTTAGTTTCCCTATGGGGAACTAAAAGGGGCCCATCCCGGAAGGGATGGGCTGTATAGGATCTAGTTCCCCTCTTAGGGGAACTAGATGGAACCCATTCCGGAAGGAATGGGCAACCCCCTCCTTTTCAGGAGGGGGTTTCAAGTTCCCTAAAAGGGAACTTGAAGTGAACCTATGGCCCCATCTATTCTTATCTAGTTCCCTTTAAGGGGAACTAGATAAGAAGGGACCCATTCCGGAAGGAATGGGATAAATCGGTTCACCTCGGTGAAGCCAGGATAACTAGATAACCTGGAATGGGCTAACCCCATCCTTTTCAGGGTGGGGTTTCAGATTCCCTTACAGGGAATCTGAACGACCTACCTACTGGGTAACAATATGGTACCCAGTGCCTGGAAGAGCCCATTCTCTGTTTACAGAGAAATGGGCTTCTCAAGTTCCCCGATGGCGGATTTGGGACCTTCAGATTCCTCAAGTTCCCTTTTAGGAAACTTGAGGAACCTGAGAGGGCCGTATAGATTCACCAAAGGGTAATCTATGGGCCTCTTTGGATTCATTTATGAATCAAAGTAAACTAGATAATGGGCTACTCAGTTCCCCATGGGGGAACCGAGGGGCTATACTACAGTTCCCCGATAGGGGAAACAAAGTATCGCAAATGTACAACAGATATCGTATGGCAAAGCAAATAATGCAGGGTATTATTTGCTTGCTATATAGTAATGCTAATAATGCATTGCATTATTAGCATCACTATAATACCTTGGTGGCCTTTATATAATTAAAGGAAATCTAGGTAATTATAAATATAGATGTTTTCTTATTCTCCTATGGAAGCCTATGCTGTTATTAATCTTGGCTATGGTTTTACTGATGTTGCTATTTTCTTAATTTTTGCTTTTGGTTTTTTAACTTTCTTAGGTTATGCTTTAACCTCTAATCAAACTTTAGTTCCTTCTAATTGGTTTTTAGGTTTAGAAACTTACCATGTAACTCTTTATACCATGGTTCGTACCTATATTGGCTCTAAAGCTGGTGCTTGGTTCCCATTCCTTTATACTCTTTTCACCGGTCTTCTTTTTTCTAACCTTTTTGGTTTATTACCTTACTCTACTACTCCTACTACTCATCTTATTATTACTTTTAACCTTGCCCTCTTTTTAATGATTACTGCTATTGCTAATGGTTTCCGTCGTTATCGTTATGCTATTTTTGGTCTTTTTATTCCTGCTGGTATTCCAGTTGCTCTTATTCCTGTTATTTCTGTTGTAGAAGTTTTAGCTTATATTACCCGTATTAGTAGTTTAGGTATCCGAATTACTGTTAATATGGTTACCGGTCATACTTTAGTTAAAGTTGTCAGTGGCTTTATTTACGAAGGTTTCCTTGGCGGTACTTCTGTCATTATTCTCGCCTTACCTGTCGCCCTTCTTGCTGTTTTCTTAATTCTTGAACTTTTAATTGCTTATCTTCAAGCCTATATTTTCACTTTCATTTCTTGTATTACTATTAAAGACTTCTCTTAATTCATACTTATAGTTATGCTAATAATATATGCATTATTAGCATTACCCTATGTAGTAATGCAAATGATGTCAGGAGCCTTTATCACAAGATTTTTCCTCTGGTTTGCAATTTTTATAAAAATTGTAAACGAGAGTATTGAGCCTAGCCCAATACTGAGGTTTGTGATTTATCACAAACGTCAGTCTTGTGATAAAGGTACTGATAGGCAGGTCGTTCAGATTCCTCAAGTACCCTCTTAGTCCCAGATGGGGTACCATCTGGGACAAGCCCATTCCTTTAATTTACCCTTTGGGTAAATTAAAAGGGGCCTCTAGTTTACTTTTGGTAAACTAGAATAGCCCATTTCTTACGAAATGGGCCCCCTCAGGTTCCCCATGGAGGAACCTGAGGGAAAACTAGATAACCTGGAATGGGCTTTTCTTCAGATTCACCTCAAGTTCCCTCTTAGGGAACTTGAGATGCCCATTCCTCTCAAGTTCCCCGATAGGGGAACTTGAGGGGGCCCATTCAAGTTACCCTATGGGTAACTTGAAAGCCCATTCCTTTCGGGATGGGCCCCATCTAGTTTCCCTTAAGGAAACTAGATAATGGGCTAAATAGGTTCACTATAGGTGAACCTATAGCCCCATCTAGTTTTCCCCTAGGGAAAACTAGATTCTGAATGGGCCTTTAGTTTGCCCTTAGGGGCAAACTAAAGTAGGGTAACTTGAATGGGCTATTCAGGTTCTCCGTAGGAGAACCTGAAGGGATGGGCCCCTTTAGATTCTTCATAGAAGAATCTAAAAGGCCCTCCTATTGGACACCAATACCTCTGGTTTACGCGGAGCGTAAACCAGAGGTATTGGTATCCAATTTGCATTACTACCTTCAGGTTCCTCAAGTTCCCTAAAAGGGAACTTGAGGAACTTGAATTGAATGGGCCCTCAAGTTCACCAGTAGGTGAACTTGAGTGATATCACAACAGCAGGGTAACTTGAATAGGGGGGGGGGGTAAGTTAAGGTAATGCTGTTAGAAAGGAGAAAGGTGAAGGTATGCTATGTTAAAGAGAAAGTAAAGAGAAGGTAAGATGTAGAGTGTACTTAAATTCTCTTATAGTATGATGAATAGTGTTAATCTCAGACACCCTTATCATTTAGTTGATCCTTCTCCTTGGCCAATTTTAGGTGGTTTTGCTGCTTTTGTCTTCGCTAGTGGTCTTATTTTCTCTTTTAAACACGGTCCGGCTATTTTAGTTTTAGGCCTTATTTCTGTTTTATTAGTTACTTTTGGTTGGTTCCGTGATATTACCCGTGAAGGTCTTGGTGGTAAACACACTACTAAAGTTCAAAGTGGTTTAATGCTTGGTGTTCTTTTATTCCTTGGTTCTGAAGTTCTTCTTTTCATTAGCTTCTTCTGGGCTTATTTCCACTCTAGTTTATCTCCTGACATTGTATTAGGTGGTGTATGGCCTCCTATTGGTATTGTTTCTGTTGACCCTTGGTCTATTCCATTATTAGGTAGTATTATCTTATTATCTTCTGGTGCTACTTGTACTGTTGCTCATAACGCTTTAATTAATGGTAACAAAGACTTAGCCGTTGCTACTATGTTCGCTACCGTTGTTTTAGGTTTCCTCTTTGTCGGTTTACAAGCTACTGAATACTATGTCAGTGAATTCTCTATTGCCGATTCTATCTTTGGTACTGTTTTCTATATGACTACTGGTTTACATGGTACCCACGTTATCATTGGTGCTATTTTCTTAACTGTCATGCTTGTTCGTATGGTCCGCGACCAATTTACCACTCATCACCATTTAGGCCTTGAATTCTCTCTTTGGTATTGGCATATGGTTGATGTTATTTGGTTATTTGTCTTCTTAACTTACTACTGGTGGGGCTCTACTTATAGTAATGCAAATGATGCAAGGCATCATTTGCATTACTATCCCCTTATTATAGGGGTACTAATAATAAATTATAGGAAATATATGTATTAAATTCGGATTCTTATGCATATTTCTTATATTCTCAACCCTGAAATGTTTTCTTCTATTGATTGGGATACCCATCCCTTTTTATCTTTAATTACTCTTCCGCCACTTCTTGCAAAATTACCTAAAACTACTCTTCACACCCTTACTGGTAATCTTCTTGGAGATGGTCATCTTACACTTCAATCCCATGATAATCATGGTAATCGTCGTGGCAATGTTGCTTTTAATACTCAAGTTCCCCTATTGGGGAACTTGAGGACCCCATCCTGAAAAGGATAGGGTCTGCCCATTCCTTTCGGAATGGGCCCCTTCTAGTTTACCTGAAAGGTAAACTAGAATATTGATAGTAAACCTTATCTAGAACATCTTCATTCTATCTATAGCGAGTTTAAACCTGGTAATTTACGTTATCAAATGGGTCCTAAAGATCATAGCCGGGATTAAATACTTGTAGATTCTTCAAAGAAGAATCTACAAGTATTGGTATCCAGTAGGCAGGCCGGAGGGCCTGCCGGCTCTCCTATGCGGAACCTAAACTACAAGACACAGTCTTGTAGTTTAGGCTCCTGGTGCTCAATTTAATACTCGTGTTTCTCCTGTCTTAACTGAATTACCCCTGGCTCATTACAGAAGTTTCTATAAATTATATTTTAGTTTCTCCACAGGAGAAACTAAAAGGGGCCCATTTCGGAAGAAATGGGCTGGCCCCTCCTTTTCAGGAGGGGCCCTCAAGTTCCCCGATAGGGGAACTTGAGTAATGAGTTGGGGGTAGGCAGGCCGGAAGGCCTGCCGGCCTTCCTATGCGAACCCTATACCACAGGATTTATTAAATCCTGTGGTATAGGCTCCGCGGTATAAATGGGACTCTAATGCTATTTACCATGGTCGTTCTCATCCTCGTTTTATTAAAGTTGTACCGGACAATATTGCAGAAATGTTCTCTGCTCGTGCTTTAGCCTATTGAATTATGGACGATGGTTATATTTATAAAGATGCTATTCATTTATGTACCCAGGAACCAAAATATAGAAGTTTTTATAAAACTTCTAGATTTTGGGGGCTGGTAGGCAGGCCGTTCAGATTCCCTGTAAGGGAATCTGAAACCCCCTCCGTAAAAGGATGGGGTTAGCCATTCAACCCCACTATGTGGGGTTGAAGGGGCCCACCCTTTCAGGGTGGGCTTCTCAGATTCTCCGTAGGAGAACCTGAGGGAATGGGCCCCTTCTAGTTTTTCCTGTGGAAAAACTAGAACCAAAGGAAAATCTAAACGGCCTTCCTCCTTCCCTGCCATTGTTGAAGGTTGCTATAGCAACTTCGACAGCAGGGTTTGNGGATGTGGAACCTATACCTCAAGATTTGAATAAATCTTGAGGTATAGGCTCCTGTACCTATGAAGATTGTGTAAAATTACGTAACCTTCTACTTAGTTATGGTATTAACAATGGTATTTTATCTCGAACTGAAGGGACTTATCGCCTTCGAGTCTTTCTTAAAAGTATGGATTTAGTTCGAAATTTAGTTCGAAATTTAGTAACTCCATTTATGCATCCAATCTTTTACTATAAACTCAAAGGTAAAAGTTAATATTTCTTTTCTTTCCTACCAGAGGAAGGAAAAGAAAGAAATATGGTTGATGTTATTTGGTAATACAATCTCATGTAAAAGGTATCCGTAAGGTAATGCTCTTTTTAATATTCATGTATGGCGATGCAAATAATGCAAGGCATTATTTGCTAAGGGCTTTGATTCCTCAGGAATCAAAGAGGCTTAAATAGCCTAGGTTAGCCCCTCAGGTTTCCCGTAGGGAAACCGGAAACAAATGATACCTTGCAGCCTTGCATCATTTACATTACTATAATAAATATATTCTAATAATGCTAATAATGCTAATAATGCTAATAATGCAAGGCATTATTAGCATTATATTGGCATCCAATTTGTATCGTCATAATTATAGGTTAGTTTAACGGTAGAACTTTGGTCTTCCAAACCAAGAATGCAGGTTCGACTCCTGCACCTAGGATCACGGTTTAAGTATTCCTCTCGACTGGTGTGTCAATGAATAAAGGTAAATTTATATGGAGAACTTCTCATATAGATATCCCCCGAATTTAAGGCCAACTAAAGTCTGCCTTTTTGTTTATCTTGCTGATTTCCCTATAGGGAAATCAGCAAGATAAACTAGAGGTATTGGTATCCAATTTGCATTACTACCCCTTAGCAAATAATGCATTGCATTATTTGCATCGCCATATTATTTTATACATGTTAGTACACAACTATAATGAAACAGCGGGTTTTCTAATGGCCCTGTAACTCGAAGCGGTCGTAGACCGATAGTTTACATGGCTAGTCCTAACCCAGGTGCAATGACACCTTTTTATATCAACGTCGACAGCCCGCCGCCAGTAACTTTTTATTATAATAGTATACGAACTTTAGCTCGCACCCTTAATGTGACTGTTCATGGTATTGACAGAGCTTTAGGAACTAGAAAGCGTGTAGTTGTTTCTAACACTCCTCCATTTATTGATGTGGGTCATCCGTTCAATGGTCACATGTTTTGGTTAATTCACGGAGTAAACGGTGCGTAATATAGCAAGGCAAATGATGCAAGGCATCATTTGCCTTGCTACTCCTTATTACGGCAATGCAAATAATGCCTTGCATTATTTGCATTGCCATAATTTTAGATTTACTTTACCTAGTTCCTGTTGTAAAATCTTTTTAAGAATTTACAACAGGAACCAGATGAGGCCTTCTAGTTTGCTTTGCATACCTAAATTACTTTAGAAAATTTAGTATTTTTACTCGAACAACCCATTCAAACCCCCCCCCCCCCCCCCCTCTCCCCATAAGTGAACTTGGATAGGCCCGTCTAATTTGCCTATTTCTGCGAAGCAAATATCTAAAGATTTACCCAGGGTAAATCCTTAGATATTGGTTTCGCAGACAGGCAAGCCGGCATCCTAAAGTATGCCTTATTTATTTCCTTTCCGGTTTCCCTATGGGAAACCGGAAGAGAAATAGGCAAACTAGAGAGCAAGCTAAAAATAGGTTATTCAGGTTTCCCATAGGGGAACCTGAAAAAAAAACAAGGAAATCTAAAAGTACCCACGTAGTGGGGTCTTTCAAATCCATAAATGGATTTGAACACAGTGGAACAAGTTATAATTTCTTTCATGAAATTACCCCGGTTCTCCCCTGGAGGGTAGATCATCCGAGGCCCAATACTAAGGTTGTGAAGTGTCACAACCTTAGTACCAATGTTAATTAAAGGAAATCTAGGTAATTCTCTCGCACGGATGAATTTTAACCCTTCTCGTCTCCCACATGGTACTTATCAACCCAATGGTCGTTTACGTCCCACTCCTTTACACGTTGTACCGGGGAATGCTATTACTAATCGTCCAGACTTTGATTCTCCAAATGTTTTTACTGCTAATACTTATGTTGAAGTTCTTCAACGTTTTCATCATTTCCCTTAATTAATGCCGGGGTATGCACTTATATAACCTTGCTATGGCTTATCTTGCTGACGCTCCTGCTGAACGTAAATTTGTTCCTCATCGCGGGACTATCTCTGTTAGTGATGTAGCCAGACATCAATTTACTGCCAATGATCCTCTTATGGGTGATTGGATTATCGTCTTAAACGATGCCCTCCTTTTCGCTCAAGCCTTCTATTCCCTCAATACTATTATTAGCCGTGGTCGTATTGGGCGAATCGTCCCTCGTGTTCTAATTAATGATCTTTATTTAACTTATTTAGAAACTCATTGTGCTACTTAAGTTCTACCATACTTGCATTGTTGTAAAGTATGCGGCTATGCAAATAATGCCTCATGTTCCTCAGATTCACCGTTGGATCTAGTTCCTCTTAGAGGAACTAGATGGGACCCATTTCGGAAGAAATGGGTAAGTCCATTATCTAGTTTCCCCTTTAGGGGAAACTAGATGGGGCCATAGATTTACCGAAGGTAAATCTCCACTGGCTCTAGTTTTCCTAAGGAAAACTAGATAACATGAGTTCCCCTTTGGATTCACGAGTGAATCCAAACTCTCAGGTTTCCCATGGGGAAACCTGAGGAACATGAGGCATTATTAGCATCACTATATTTGCCTTGCCACATTCCTATACAAATTATAGGAAATAATATAACATAAATTGGTGTATCTTTTAATTCTTATTTTATTCTTACTAAGTAGTAATCTTTATGGTTTTTTAGGCCTTATCTTATCTGTACTCATGGAGCTGCCGCCTTTAGTTGCTTCTTATCCTCCATTACCGCCAGTAGAAAATATTTTTATTGGTGCAGGCACTGTTTTTGTCATTATGATCTTATTTATGCTTTCTACTGGGAAATCTCGTAATAAAGACTACCCAGGGGTTAAAACCAAACCTAAATTTAAAGGTAAAAAATCTACTTTTAAATTTGTTGCCGTAAAAGCAATGTTACGTCCTACCATTCCTATTAACTCTATTCCATATGCTATTAATCGATTCCCTAACAATCTTTATCCTAATGCTTCTATTCAATTAACTAATAATTTAGCAAGATTATTAGAAGATCCAACTAGTAGTCTTATGTACACCTGTAATTTAGTCCAAATTCGTAAAAATCCTCCTACTATTCCTGGTACCATTCCTAAAATGGTAGTTGGTCAAGTTATTTCTCCAGGTGCCAATGGGGGCCTTCAATCTTTTCCATTAAATGACTTTGAACTTGATCATCTTCAACCAGGCGTTGATAATTGTGATTATGTTCATAACGGGGCTTTCTTCCAACCAGATCCCGATAACACTCGTTATCGCTTTCATACCCAAGCTGACCTTTGCAACCAATTAAATGTTAGTCCTCAAAACGTTCGTGCCGCTCTTCACACTGGCAATGTTGTTATTTCTAGAAGTAATACTTCTCTTACTATGAATAACAATAACTTAGATTGCCGTGTATGGTTTGTTATGGCAATTAAAGATAAAGAGTAGACAGCGGTATTCTATTTTATATTTACTTTACTCCCAAAGTGCCGATAGGTAGGCCTTTAGAATATAGTTTTACCTCCTTTTCATTCTAGTTTTCTTGTTTATCTTCTCGGTTCACCTACTCAAGTTACCCTGCGGGTAACTTGAGAAGCCCATCCCTTCAGGTTCTCCTACGGAGAACCTGAATGGCCCATTCAAATTACCCTACTTTAGTTTGCCCCTAAGGGCAAACTAAAGGCCCATTCAGGGGGACCTGAATGGGCTATTCTAGTTTACCAAAGGTAAACTAGAGGCCCCTTCAGAATCTAGTTTTCCCTAGGGGAAAACTAGATGGGGCTATAGGTTCACCTATAGTGAACCTATTTAGCCCGTTATCTAGTTTCCTTAAGGGAAACTAGATGGGGCCCATCCCGAAAGGGATGGGCTTTCAAGTTACCCATAGGGTAACTTGAATGGGCCCCCTCAAGTTCCCCTACCGGGGGAACTTGAGAAGGATGGGCATCTCAAGTTCCCTAAGAGGGAACTTGAGGTGAATCTGAAGAAAAGCCCATCTATTCTTATCTAGTTCCCTTTAAAGGGAACTAGATAAGAAGAGACCCATTCCGGAAGGAATGGGATAAATCGGTTCACCTCGGTGAACGGAGGGGAAACTAGATAATGGGCTACCCCATCCTTTTCAGGATGGGGTTTCAGATTCCCCATAGGGGAATCTGAAGGCCCCTTCTAGTTTCTTTTCAGGTTCCGTAAACTAGAAAGCCATTCCGGAAGGAATGGGCTACCCCATCCTTTTCAGGATGGGGTTTCAGATTCCCCATAGGGGAATCTGAAGGCCCCCTTCTTGTTTACCTTAGGTAAACAAGAAGACTAAAACTTATGAAAACTAGATAACCTAAGGAACTTGAGAAGGGGACTTGAGGTGAATCGGAATGGGCCCCTTCTAGTTTACCTAAGGGTTCACTTATAGTGAACCTAAAGGTAAACTAGAAGCCCCCTTTAGTTCCCCGTAGGGAGAACTAAAGGAATGGGCTTCTCATGTTCCCCAGTGGGGGAACATGAGGCATTATTAGCATCACTATACCAAAGTATAAATTATTGGGCACCAATACCTATTGGTTCCCAAGAGGTATTGGTTCCCAAGAGGTATTGGTTCCCAAGAGATATTGGCGCCCAATTTGCATTCCTATATAAATTATAGGAAATAATGTAACATAATTAGGTGTATCTTTTAATCCTAACTTTACCTTTATTAGGTAGCCTTCTTTGTGGTTTCTTAGGCCGTAAACTTGGTAACTTTGGTGGCCCTCTTTTAACTATTATTTTCATGGGCATTGTTTTAATTTTAGTTGCTTTTGGTTACTATGAAGTTGTACTTCTTAAATCTCCAGTTTATCTTGGAGGAATGGTCAATGGTCTTGGTTCTTGGTTAAATTTAGGTTGGATTAACTTAAATATGGGCTTTGTTTTTGATGAATTAACCTTATCCATGATGATTCCTATTTGTTTTATTTCTTTTTTAGTTCATATCTATTCTATGGGCTATATGAGCGATGACCCTCACTTACAACGTTTCTTTAGTTATCTTTCTCTTTTCACTTTCTTTATGCTTATTATGGTTAGTTCTGATAACTGGTTACTCCTTTTTTTAGGTTAAATTTCCCGGCCTGAATGTAACGTGAGTTACATTAGAATACACTACTATATGCTGGAACCCCCTAAAGCCTTCAATACTTTATAAAAATTTATAAAGTGAAAATTTGAATGGATTGGTTTTTACCATATGGGCAATCAGCAGGAAACCAATCTTTCCTTAGGAAAGTAGTAGGATCCTCAGAGACTATACGTAGTGCAGTTATTTAAAACTATATAGTTTAATAACTTGAAGATATAGTCCAGCATCTTATGAAAGTAAGATGATAAATAGTGGGATATGAACAACTCTGACTTTGTTTTATTATCTTTAGGTCCAATTAGTGCTTCTCTCTCTGATGAGCAACGTGATGCTGTAATTGGTACCATGTTAGGTGACGCTAGTATGGAATATAGTGGTACTAAAAATCCACGTTTACGCTTTGAACAATTATATCCAGATCGTGAATCTTACATTAACTCTCTTTATATTTTATTTAAAGATTTTACTGGTACTCCTCCTCGAATTGTGGAACGTAAACCAGATAAACGCACTGGGAAAATTTACCGTACCATTTCTTTTAAAACTCGTTCTATGGTATCTCTTAACTTCTTTTATGAACTATTTTATGCTACTTCTTCTAATGGGACTCGTACCAAAATTGTACCTATTACTATCAAAGATCTACTTAACCCTCGAGTTCTTGCTTATTGGATTATGGATGACGGTAATATGATTACTAGTGGTGGTACTCAGTTATGTACTGATAGCTTCACTAAAGACGAAGTTATTCTTCTTGAACAAGCTATTCAATCTAACTTTAAACTTCATACTCGTTTAGAAGAACATGGCGTAGGTTCTGGTAAATGGCGTATTATTATTCCAGTTCGTCAAGTTACTTCTTTAGCTTCTATTGTCGGTCCTTATATGCATTCTTCTTTAAAATACAAAGTTCATGGTCTTTAACTTCGATGAGAGTACAGTGATACAAATTGGATGCCAATGTCCAGGTTTACCTGGACATTGGTATCCAATAGGCCTGCCGGCCTTCCTATACGAACCCTTTACCTCAAGATTTTTCTTTATAAAGAAAAATCTAGAGGTAAAGGCTTCTGGTCACATTTGTTCACTGTATTTAGCAAGCCATATATTTTAATTTACCCTAAAGGGTAAACTAATCCTCATAGCTAGCCTATTATTGTATTACAAATGTGACACAGTCACATTTGTAATACAAAGAATAAAATTCTCTTTTTCATAAAAACAGTATAATGCTTTACTTATACTGTTCTCCCCTATTAAACACCTGTGGGAAGGTGTTGGTTTAGTTTCTTACCTTTTAATTGGTTTTTGGTTCACCCGTATTAAAGCTAATCAATCTGCCTTAAAAGCCTTTTTAATGAATCGTATCGGTGATACTGGTTTATTCTTAGCTATGGCTATGGCTGTTTGGTTTACTGGGGATCTTGAATTTACTACTCTTTTCGCTGTTTTACCTTACTTAAATAGTGATATTGTTGCTATCTTAGGTTTCCTTATTATTGCTGCAGTTATCGCTAAATCTGGTCAATTTGGTCTCCACGCTTGGCTTCCCGACGCCATGGAAGGTTAATTTGGAGTACTCTTTACTTTGTTTGTGTTGGAATTCTTATAGGAAATATGGGTTAACTTAAGTTGATGCCATCTATCCTTTCTTCTATTCCTAAAGCTACTCTTCATGCTATTACTGGTAATCTCCTTGGTGATGCCTCTATTCGCCCTGGTTCTAAATCTAGTGATGGTCTTCGTAGGGGTAATGCTAGACTGAATGTTACTTATGGTATTGCTCAAACAATAGTGCAAATTTATGTTTTTCCTAAATTTGAACTATTGTGGGGCTCATTCCTTTAGTTTACCCTACGGGTAAACTAAAAGGGACCCATTCCTTCCGGAAGGGGTCATTAGGGGTCATTTTACTTGAGGGATCTTTGATTAAAATCAAAGATTACTCAAGTAAAGGCTTATCCCAGATGGTTCCCCATCTGGGAATTGTGATACAATAAATTGTAACACAAGTTGATCATCTTCACAAAGATATCTACGGCAGTTTTAGCCCTAACGGTCCTACCTCTTATCCTAATCCTTCTAATCCAAACCATGTTGGTAAACCAATCCAACAATATCCTTTTAATACCAAAGCTTCTCTTTTCTTTAGTGCTCTTCACGAATTATGGTATAGATGGAACCCCGAAGCTGTTTACCATGGTAAAGCTGGTCGCTTTATTAAAATTTTACCTAATGACCTTATTACTATGTTTTCTGAACGTTCTCAAGAACAATCTTAGATTGTTCTTGATTAAAATGGGCTACTTGGATTCTTTTAGAATTAAAGGAAAGGCAAACGAAAGGAATAGGCTTACAAAAGGGGATATTTATACGCGGAAATCCGAAGGATTTCCTCGTTGGATTATGGATGATGGTTATTGGGATAATGATAGTAGTACTATTTGTCTTAGTACCGAATCTTTCACTAGTTCTGAAGTTACTCAATTACGTCAACTTCTTGCTAAATATGATTTAAAACGGGTGTTAAAACCGTGCTATTAGTACTGATGTTACTGCTCAACGTATCCGTTTTAGCTCTTACTCTTTACCCCATCTTCGTAAACTTGTTTCTCCTTATATTCTTCCTATGTTTCAATATAAACTTGGTAATTAACGGGCCTTCCTTAAACCTCACTATATGCTGGAATCTTCTAAAGCTTATGGCACTTTACAGTGATACAAATGTGACTATGTCACATTTGTTCACTGTATTTGGCAAGCCATATGTTTTAGTTTACCTAAAGGTATACTAATCCCTATAGCTAGCCTATTATTGTATTACAAATGTGACACAGTCACATTTGTACTACACTAACTTAAGTAACAATCCATAAGATGTTACAATGGACAATCAGCAGGAAACCAACCCTCACTCAAGGAATAAAGATCTCTGAGTGGGATAGTAGGATCCTCAGAGACTACACGTGAGGCCTTTTCTAACTTAAGGTTAGTTAAGGATGATATAGTCCGATCAATGGCGAAATCCATTGCTAGTTTTTTTAAGCACGAAAACTAGAGGGTATGAGATTATATATCTCATACCTTAACACAAATACCAACTCCTGTTAGTGCTCTTATTCATGCTGCTACTATGGTTACTGCTGGTATCTTCCTTCTTTTACGTTTCAGTCCTCTTTTTGGTAGTTCTATTTTTTTAGTTTGGTTAGGTGGTATTACTGCTTTATTCGGTGCTGTTTATGGTTATGTTCAAACTGATATGAAACGTACTATTGCTTATTCTACTACTAGTCAATTAGGTTACATGGTCTTAGCTTGTGGTATTGGTCAATATGGTTTAGCTTTAGCTCATTTAATGAACCATGCTTTCTTTAAAGCTTTACTCTTCTTATCTGCCGGTGTTGTTATTCATGCTGTTCATGATGAACAAGATGTTAGACGTATGGGTGGTTTAATTCGTTTAATGCCTATTACTTACGTTACTACCTTAATTGGTTCTCTTTCTCTTGTAGCCTTACCATTCCTTACTGGTTTCTACTCTAAAGATTACATTCTTCAAATGGCCTTTGGTACCATTGGCTATGGTATGGGTTTAGCTGCTGCTTACTTTACCACTTTTTATTCTCTTAAATTACTCCACCGTGTTTTCTTTGTTCCACCACAATCTAAAATTGTTTTAGACGCCCATGAACCTACCGCTTGGTTACTTTTCCCTACTATTACTTTAACCATTGCTAGTATTTTCTGGGGTTACTTAACTCAATACCATCTTTTAAGTAGTTTAAGTGGTCACCCAACTAATGCTCTTATCGCTTCCCATCTTCCTTGGTGGATCGATTTTGTACCATTAGCTGCTTTCTTAGTCGCTCCATTTATGATCCAAACTAATTATAGCCTACCAACTCTTAAATTTAATGTTTACCCATACCTTCAATTAGCTAATATTACTAGTCGTTATTTCGATAATGGTTTCTTAGCTTGGTTCGGTCCTCATGGTGCTGTTTATTTCTTAAATTCTTTTGCTGCTCGTTTAGATCTTTTATCTTCTCGTTTTATCCCTCATTTACTTCTTTTCCCACTTCTTATTGCTATTTTATTAATTCCATAGGTATAACGGTGTTCCTATGTTGTCCTGCTCTTATTTGCATAAGCAGTGACACAAATGTGACCCCTGGCTCATTACTTTGTGATACCCCAGGGGTATCACAAAGTAATGAGTTAGGGATAGGCAGGCCGTTCAGATTCCTCAAGTTCCCTCTTAGGGAACTTGAGGAACCTGGAAGGGGCCCGTCCCGGAAGGGACGGGCTTACAGATTTCCCTAGGGGAAATCTGAATGGGCCCCCTCGGGTTCTCCCATGGAGAACCCGAGAAGCCCATTCCAGATCCATCATATGGATCTGGAATGGGCCCCTTCTAGTTTTTCCTGTGGAAAAACTAGAACCCTATACCTTGACTTAGGGTCTAGTTTTCCCTTAGGAAAAACTAGACCCTAAGTCAAGGTATAGGCTCCGTTGTTTCACTGTATTTGGCGAGCTATGGAAATATTTAGATTTACTTGATCTAGTTCCCCTATCTAGTTCCCCTATCTAGTTCCCCTAGGGGAACTAGATGGGGCCCATTAAGTCCCCCATAGGGGGACTTAAAGCCCATCCTTTCCGGGATGGGCCCCTTTTAGTTTGCCATAGGCAAACTAAAAATGGGCTTTTTAGATTTACTTTCAGGCCTACCTGAAAGTAAATCTAAATAACTATGGCTAGTCTATTATTGTGGGACAAATGTGACATAGTCACATTTGTATCACAACAGGCCGTATATTTACTTTGTAAATATAGGCCTACTTAAGTATTAGGGGAGGGGGGGAGTGATGCACTATAAGAAATTTAATATCAAGTCCTATTCAAAATAAAATCTTAGTTATCTTATTTAAATAGGACTTGACATTCTTATCTCTAATAGCCATCATTCCCCTTCAGGAGATCAAGAAAAACAATAAACGGCACATTTTGTGACAGCACATTTTGTGACAGCACATTGTGTGACGGCGCATTGTGTAATAGCAAATTGTGTAATGGCAGATTGTGTAATGGCAGATTGTGTAACGGCACAGATCTGACCATTGTGGGGCCGATACCTAGAATTTCTTTTAGTTTGCCCTACGGCAACTAAAAGAATGGGCTACTCAAGTTCCTCAGATTCACCAACGGTGAATCTGAGGAACTTGAGGGCCCATCCTGAAAAGGATGGGCCACCCATTCCGTAAGGAATGGGCTTATCATGTTCCCCCCTCAGTGGGGGAACATGAAGGTTTGGAGTAACGAGTGAATCCAAAAGGGGCCCATTCCCCCCCCTTAGGGAGGGGCTTTTCAGATTCCCCATAGGGGAATCTGAATGGTACTATTCTAGAGTACCACAAAACAGGAGAAGATATATTTTGATCGTAATGTGGAAACTGATGTCTTATGAGACGTTGGTTATTCAGTACTAACGCCAAAGACATCGGTCTCTTATATATTGTGTACGCCATTGTTGGTGGTATGGTCGGTTCTGGTATTTCTATTATTATGCGTTTAGAACTCGCTGCCCCTGGTAACGCCTTCCTTGGCGGTAACCACCACCTTTACAATGTTCTTATTACTGCCCATGGTTTACTTATGATTTTCTTCATGGTTATGAGATATCAGACTTATCCCTATCCATTTATTTCCTATCGCCCTTTAAACATTAATTCTTCTAGTAATCCAAAACCTCCTTATCCTTATACTAAAGTTTTTATTCCTAATGCTTTTTCCAACCGTAGTCAAATTATTTCTGCAGCTAAAGATAGCCCAGGTGTATATTACTTCAAAGGTCCAGATGGTCGAGATTATGTTGGTAGAAGCATGTCCCTTTATAATCGTGTTACTAGTTATTTTATGCCTTCTATTTTAGCTAAAGCTGATCGCTATGTTCTACGTTATTTCCATAAATATGGTTTTAACAATGTTGATCTTACTTTATATGTTATGGAACCTAAGGCTACTAAAGAGATGGTTATCGAATTAGAACAATATTTCATGGATACCCTCAAACCTTCTCTTAATATCGACATGGATGCTTCCTCTTCTGGTTTTCATGAACCAATGTCTATGGAAATGCGTGAACTTCAACGTGAACTTCGTGGTACTCCTATCTATGTTTATGATCTAACTTTAAATAGCCTTGTTCATATGTTTAATTCTAAGACTCATTTAAAAGATTCTATGAAAGTAAATCATAGAGACTTAAAAGCTATTTTAAATGGTGATCGTATTCATCCATATTTAGGTCGTTTTATTTTCTCTTTAGTTGCTTATCCGGATATGTCTGTAGATGCTTTAATGTCTTTACAGGACCTTTTAGCTAATATTGAAAATCACCGTTCTGACATAACCAGAAACGTTGATAAAATGAAAGCTGTTTTAGCTGAAAATATGGTTAATCCTAGATTAACCAAACAATATCCTTCCCTTACTGCTTGTGCTAAAGATTTAAATGGTGATCGTGCTACTATTAGAGACTATTTAAATGGTAAAGGTCCTAAACCTTTATATCGTGGTCAATGGAAATTTACTTGGGTAGAAAATTTAAGTTTGATATGCCATATATGGCATAGCCGAATTACAGAGTAATCTGTAATGTTTTATTTCGCTATATGCTGGAAACCCCTTAGAGCTTACTAACTAGCTCTTCTTTCTATTATTAAGCTTATTCTTTATTAGCATCTACATTCAATGCAATTCTTAAAAAGAATACCTATAGGTAATATAAGAATAATTTTCTAATAGATTTAGATGACAGTAACATAAGTAAGATTGGGCAATCAGCAGGAAATTTTAAAATGAGATATAGTCATTTTTAAAGCTCCTCAGAGACTACACGCGAAATACCCTAATACTATAAATTGAATGTATAGTAAGGGTAAAGATATAGTCCAATCCCATAGGAAACTATGGGTATCTTATAAAATCCATTTAAAGGATTTTAAATAAAATTGTATGCCAGCCATTATCGGTGGCTTTGGTAACTGGTTATTACCAATCATGATCGGTGCTCCAGATATGGCCTTCCCCCGTCTTAATAACTTAAGTTTCTGGCTTATGCCAGCTTCTTTAACTTTAATTACTCTTAGTTTATTAGTCGGTAATGGTCCGGGTGTTGGTTGGACCGTATATCCACCTTTATCCGATAGCCTTTACGCTTCTGGTCACAGCGTTGACCTCGCCATTTTAAGTCTTCACTTAGCTGGTGTTAGTTCTATGGTCAGCTCTATTAACATGATTACCACCGTTATTAACATGCGTGCCCCAGGTATGACTATGGAACGTGTCCCTCTTTACGTTTGGGGTGCTTTCATTACTTCTTTCCTTTTAGTTTTATCTTTACCAGTCTTAGCCGGTGGCCCTTTTAATACTGCCGGCGTTAAATCTGGCTATATGCTGGAAACTCTTCTAATTTATTACGGTCTATTAGAAGACAATCAGCAGGTAACTCATATTCTTTACTATATGTGGAACCTCAACGACTATATGCCAGAGTTCATCTCTCCATCTTCTCTTTTATTATCTCTTCCCGTTATGTTACCTAATCCTTTCCCTTCTTTTGCTCATTGGCTTGCTGGCCTTATCGAAGGCGATGGTACTATTGTAGTTCCTAAACAAGATCGCTCTTCTAAAGGCAAATTAACTTATCCTTCTGTTCAAATTGTATTCGATGCTAGAGATTATCCTCTTACTGCTATGCTTTGCAAAGTTCTTGGTAACGGTTCTATTGCTCGTAAAAAAGGTTCTAAAGCTTACATTTATACCATTAATAATTTAGATGGTTTATTATTACTTATTACTCTTATTAATGGTAAAATGCGAGGTCCTAAACAAGATCAACTTGTTAAACTTATCTTTTTCCTTAATGTACGAAATCCTGAACTTCAACTTCAAACTTTAGCTTCTGATACTAGTCCCTTAAATAGCAATGCCTGGTTAACTGGTTTTATTGATGCTGATGGTACTTTTCAAGTACGCACTTCTTTACAAACTAGTCCTAAACGTCTTGCTGTTAGTTTCGAGCTCAATCAAATCCAAACTACTCATTATGGTCTTTCTAACCTTCCTTTAATGGAAATGATTGCTCAATTTTTAAATGTTAATGTTGAATCTACTCGAACTAATCGTGAGAATCCTGAGTATAGAATTCGTACCAGTTCTCTTAGTACTAATCGTACTATTCGAAATTATTTACTTCAATATCCTCTTAACAGTTCCAAATTCCTTAACTTTAATGATTGGAATACTATTTTTGGTTATTTTGAAGCTGGTACTCATTGGAAAAATGTCGAACCTATTGTTCGACTCAAAGGTAGTATGAATAATTCTCGTACTACTTTTAATTGGGATCATTTTCAAAGATGGAATTAAGTTGATGAATAAGATATAGTCTCAACTTATACGTGAGTATAAGAGTGCTTTCCTTCTTTTTTATAAAAGTTGAATTTAAGTATTATACTTAAATATAGATCTTGAGTCTGAAAGCCAAGATATGGGTATTACTATGTTATTAACTGACCGTAACTTCAACACTACCTTCTACGACCCAACCGGTGGTGGTGACCCAGTTTTATTCCAACACCTCTTCTGGTTCTTCGGTTTGTTCTTCAACTGGCCCGATCACAGCTATATTGAAAACTGTGATATGAACTGCGCTATTTGCTGGAACCATTTTTTATCTATCCCAACTACTCGATTTGTAAGTGGTTTTTTAACCCCGGTCAGTAATAAAGTTGGTATGGAAATGCAACCAGCAGGTAACCAACGACGTTTTTACACTATTCGTAAAAATAGTTTAGTAGGTACCCCAGAGACTACACGCGTAGCTACTCTTTCTCCTTCTTTTTGTGAATGGTTAGCTGGTGTTATCGATGGCGACGGTTTTCTCTATGTAAATAAGGAAAATTATGTTGGCCTTGAAATCACTATGGACCGTTATGATGAACCTTGCTTAACTACTATCAAAACTAAATTTGGTGGTAGTATTAAACTACGTTCTGGTTCCAATTCTTATCGTTATCGTACTCAAAGTCACATTGTTATGCTTAATCTAACTAATGCCATTAATGGCCATATTCGTAACTCTGTTAGAATTCCTCAACTTAAAGCTGTTTGCAACCAATTACATATCCATTTCAAAGATCCTATTCCTCTTACTCGTAATTCTTCTTGGTTTGCTGGATTTTTTGATGCAGATGGTACTATTACTTATAGTATGAAACTTAATGGTAAACGTATGATGCCTCAACTTAGTATTCGAGTTGTTAACAAAGCTAAAAAAGATGTTCAATTTTTCCAAGATGCTTTTGGTGGTAGTTTATTCTATGATAAAGGTCAAAATGGTTATTGGCATTGGTCTGTACAAAGTCGTGACGATATTTTAAGTATGGTAGATTATTTTAAAATTCATCAACCTCGTAGCCATAAATTCAAACGTATTCTCCTTGTTCATGATTACTTTATTCTTCGTGATCTTGAAGCTTATGAAGTTAACAATCCGCAATACAATGCTTGGCGTAACTTTGAAAGAAAATGGGCCTACGGGGAAAAAGAATAAACTGAGTAGATGATATAGTCCATATTTTCTAGGAACCTATACTCTGATTTTTATAAAAAATCGGGATATAGGGGAGGGCCGGCAGGGTGGCCCGCGTAATTTCGCGAGCCTATGCCCTCCAGCCTGCCTATTGATACTAGAAAAAAATATGCACCCAGAAGTCTACATTATGATTTTACCAGGTTTCGGTATTATTAGTCATGTTGTTAGCCGTTTTGCTGTTAAACCTGTCTTTGGTTCTATTGGTATGATTTACGCCATGATGAGTATTGGTCTTTTAGGTTTCATTGTTTGGAGCCACCACCTTTACACTGTTGGTTTAGACGTCGATACTCGTGCCTACTTCACTGCTGCTACCATGATTATTGCTGTACCAACTGGTATTAAAATGTTCTCTTGGTTAGCCACTTTATACGGTGGTCGTATTCACCTTTACGCCCCAATGCTTTTTGCCTTAGGTTTCTTACTTCTCTTCACCATGGGTGGTGTTACTGGTGTTTGCCTTGCTAACGCTTCTCTTGACATTGCTTTCCATGATAAAATGCTTAATATGGATTTTTACTCTTCTCCTCTTTCTTTATTTCTCCCTTTTACTTTTAACTTAGCTCGTAATCAAAAAGTTCAATCTCCCCCTATTTATTTTATGATTACTCCTAAATATGTTCAACAATTTTGGGTTGGCCTTATGGATGGCGACGGTAGTATTCAAGTCAACCATAATGCCCCAAGTTCTATTGGCCTTCGTATGACTATTAAACTTAAAGATACTCCAGCCAATAGAGGTATGCTCAATATTATTGCCGAACATGTGGGTGGTAAACATCGTCCTGATGGTTCTAAAGGTGAATTTTATCGTTGGGTTGTGGATAGTCAAATTCGTTGTAATGAAATTATTACTCGAATTTACGATGTATACCCTCCCTTACATAAACGCATGGTAAATAAATTAGCTTTTATGCGTGAATGTATTCGTACTAACGATCATGTTTGGTTTATGAAAAACCGTGAGCATATGAACACTTATGCAGGTTCTTTTATTCTTCCATCCAATCCTATTTATTTACCAGCTTGGATTTCTGGTTTCATTGAAGCTGAAGGTAGCTTTAATACTCGTTCTAACGGTAATCATTCTTTCTCTATTACTCAAAAAGATAACCCACATCTTCTTCATTATATTCGTGATTACTTTATGATTTCTCCTCCCGTTTCTCTTCACGAAACTCAATCTAAAGGTTTATCTCGCTTAGAAGTATATGAACAAGCTACTTTACTTCGTATCATTAACCATTTTGATAAATACCCTCTTTTAGGTGATAAAGCCATTTCTTTTGCAAAATGGGCTGAACTTGTCAAATTACGTACTAAATAGAATCCTATTAACAAAGTGTTATGTTGTCATACCACTGTGATAATTATTATATAATTATCGGTATCTTTAAGATGCTAACGGTGAAATCTTTTAATGGAGAGATGTGAGCGATCTCTTATGATCAACACATTAAAAGACAATACCGTGGAAACTTTAAAGTACATCATGAAAATACTTTAAAGGATCTGTAGAGACTTTACGTGGTACTCTTACGCCATTAGGTTGGTACAAGAGAAGATAAAGTCCGATCCTCATCGTGAGATGGGTTATTTTATGACTTATTACGTTGTTGGTCACTTCCACTACGTTTTATCTATGGGTGCTGTTTTCGCTATTTTTGCTGCCTTCTATTATTGGGTTGGTAAAATGACTGGTTATAACTACCCTGAATACCTTGCTCGTGTTCATTTCTGGACTTTCTTCATTGCCGTTAACTTAGTCTTCTTCCCAATGCACTTCTTAGGTATTAATGGTATGCCTCGTCGTATTCCTGACTATCCAGAAGCTTTTGCTAATTGGAACGTTGTTATGTCTTTAGGTACCGTCTTTACTGTTTTCTCTTTAATTGTTTTCTTATTAGTTCTTGTTCGTACCTTCCGTCCAATTACTGCTGTTTCTAAATTCTCTCATTAATCCTACTGCAATGTGCGGGTATATTACTTAGGTTATGGGAAGGGATCAAATGATGCAAGGCATCATTTGCCTCGTCGTATTAGGACGCAAATGAAACTACGACAAGGCAAATAATATAGGACATTATTTGCTTGCTATATAATCTATTACTCATTACTTAAATTCGTTTATAGCTAGCTTATCTCTCTCAAGTTACCGTAGCTCAGAGTAATCTGAGCTACGGTGAACTTGAGTGCAAAAAAAATATAATAAATGTATGCAACTTTAGAATTTATAGCCTTATAGGCTATATTATGCTTTGATGAAATTCGTTAAACGTAATCCTCTTTTAGCTCTTGTTAATGATTTCTTAATTGACTCCCCATTACCTGCTAACATTACCTATTTCTGGAACACTGGTTCTTTATTAGGTGTTATTTTAGTTATCCAAATTCTTACTGGTGTTATTCTTGCTATGCATTATACTCCTAACACTCTTTACGCTTTCGCTAGTGTTGAACATATTTAATCTCTCTGATGTGTTCGTTAAACCTCGCTATATGCTGGAAGTTCCTAAAAACTTGAGGTACTTTAACGTATAAATTTAGATTTAGCTAAAATTTATACCTAAATGTAACAATCCTCAGTATGATAAAAGGTTTAAGTAAGCTTACCATTCTTATAACACTATAGAAGGGTGTATTTTTTTAGAATACAAAACCTTTTTTGAAATGGATAATCAGCAGGAAACCTATATTTAAAAATTAGTGGGATCCTCAGAGACTACACGCGAGGCAAGGTATGTTTTACCTTCATATCTTGATGATATAGTCCAGCCTTATATTAAAATATAAGGATTGCCGATCATGCAATTTGCATTACCTATTTTTATTTTACCCGATTTTGTTAACTTTACCTCTGGCTATCAATTTCCTAAACTTTCTTCTCTTGGCATTAAAGGTTTATCTAGGGTTAACTCTGAATTTCTTGCTTGGTTTAGTGGTTTTACTGATGCTGAAGGTTCTTTTAGTATTGTTCCGAATAATACTAAACAAACTATTAAATTTCAGTTTCGTATTCGCCTCCATCAAGATGATCGCTCTGTTTTAGATTACATTGCTAAAACTCTAGGTATTGGTTCTGTTTTTATGGATAATAATTCTGTTGTCTTTCAGGTTTCTTCCAATAGTGAAATTCAAGATATTATTATTCCTATTTTCAAAGCTTTTCCTTTATGTACTACTAAAGTTTATGATTTTGATAAATTTTGCCAAGCTGTTAATTTAAAATTAGCTAATGGTTCCTATACTGATAATCTCTTTAAAGAAACTCTTGCCCTTAAAGATCAAATGAATACTCAACGTAGCCCTTCTTTATTAGCTAAAGCTAGTATTATCGATCCTTATTGGTTAGTTGGTTTTATTGAAGGTGAAGGTACTTTTGGTATTAAAGCTTCTAACCCTTACTTCCAATATGCTCAGCTTGCATCTAATGATGCCTTACTTAATTCTATGGCTCAATTTTTAACTAAACTTCCTCGTGCTATTTCTACTCCTATTATTCATTATGTTCCAGAAGCTTCTAAACCTTCCGTCAGTCTTAATAAAAGAACCAATGTTATTACTTATTCCTATGCTTCTATTGATTTCTTTTACGACTATCTTCTTCCATTCTTTTTAGCTGCTAAATTTTACACTCGTAAATATGTTGACTTTTATTTATGGGCTATTGTTATCATTTGTACTAGATTTGGTTTTAGTAAATTACCGGAAGGTATTCAATTAATTCGTCGTATTTATAATTGTATTAATAAAGCTCGTTATAGTACCGCTATTAATCCCTCTAGTATTGTAACTCAAGCTGAAATTGATGCTGTTTTTTCTCTTGATTCCCCATATAGTAATCCTGAAATTGTATTATCTCATTCTACTGAACAAAATGCTCGTCTTCTTTCTCCAGGTAGAAGTGGTAAACAAATTAATGTCTATGATAATGGTATTCTTATGGAAGGTTCTCCTTTTAATTCTCAAGCTGACATTGCCGAAATTTTAGGTTTAGAACGTGCCACTGGTTCTACTCTTATTGGTCGTTATCTTAAATCTGGTAAAACTTATAAAGGTCGTTATACTTTTCACTTTAAGGGTATTAAAAATGGTTAATTTATTAGTACACTGTAATGCTAATTTGTAAAAATTTAGCATTACAGTGTATTAAAGTGTGATTGGCCCTGATTATGAGAGATGTTAACTACGGTTGGCTCCTTCGTTATCTTCATGCCAATGGTGCTTCTTTCTTCTTCATTGTTGTTTATCTTCACATTGGTCGTGGTCTTTACTTCGGTTCTTACCGTCCTCCTCGTCTTATTTTATGGATTGTTGGTGTATTTATCTACATTGCTATGATGGCTATTTTTATGTGGCCAAGTTGGTATATTATGAATGATGTAGCTTATTTATTTATTTACCCAGGTATTTGGGCTGGTCGTAGAATTGGCCCTCACAACCATGAAGTTCTTTCCAAAATTATCTGCGGTTTATTAGGTGATTGGTGGGGTGATCGTATTCCATCTAAAGGCGGTTTTAGTTATCGTTTTCAGATTGATCAAGATGATAAAAATCGTTACCTTATCCAATCTTTAACCAAATGGTTTTATGATCGTGGTTATTGTGCTTCTCCTTCTCCAATTACCCGCAAACGAATTGATAATGGTCGAGTTAGACATATTCATCGTTTAACTTTATTTACCTTTAAAAACTTTGATTGGATTTACAATGCCTTCTATTCTTATGATTCTGTTTCTAATATGCGTATTAAACGCGTCCCTATTTGGATTAAAGATTATTTAACTCCTGCTGGTTTAGCTTCTTGAATTATGCAAGACGGCTCTGCTCAACCAAATGCTGGTGTTTATATTGCCACTAATTCCTTCTCTCGTAAAGATTGCGAATTTTTAGCTAAAACTCTTCAGGAAATTTTTAATCTTAAAGTTACCGTTATTAGTACTGGCTATAAAGATCAATGGCGTCTTAATATCTGGAAAGAATCTATCCCTCTTCTTCAATCCATTGTTAAAGATCACATGGTCCCTGAATTCCTTTACAAAGTCCATCTTGGTAAAGACTAATCCTCTATAAGTCTACAATATATCTTCATATGAATCCAAAGTAAAAGATTTTACTCTAACAAGAATCTATATTGAGAAGTTAGACTATTAATCTTTTGCGACATGAGTGAAAACGGTTAAAAAGAGTGGAATTCTCTCAAGACCGTCAGCAGAATATACTGTTGCTACAGACTGGTCAACTCACTCATGGGTGCCTGCAATGGTGCTTAATGTACAGTCGGAATCCGAATTATTTAATTTCCAAGGCCTCTATAACGGATACAATTGTATCACTTTTTGTAGAAGGTACAGGAAACTACCTAAAATTCCTTTCAATTAGGTAGTTTCAGGATTTGACTGCTTTCTTAGGTTATGTTTTACCTTGGGGTCAAATGTCCTTTTGGGGTGCTACTGTAATTACTAACTTCTTCTCTGTTATTCCATGGTTAGGTCAAGACATTATTCACTTCCTTTGGGGTGGTTTCAGTGTTGACCATCCTACCTTAAACCGTTTCTTCTCTTTCCATTACCTTTTACCTTTCATTCTTGCTGCTTTAGTTATTATTCACCTTTTAGGTTTACACCAAAATGGTTCTACTAACCCACTTTCTGTTAGAGGTGACTACTTACGTTTCCATCCTTACTTTATTTCTAAAGATCTTGTTGGTTTCGTTTGGTTATTCATCTTCTTAGCCATTTTAGTTTTCTTTATGCCAAATTATTTAGGTCACCCTGATAACTATATCCCTGCCAACCCATTAGTTACTCCTCACCACATTGTTCCTGAATGGTATTTCCTTCCTTTCTATGCTATTTTACGTGCTATTCCTAACAAAACTTTAGGTGTTATTGCTATGTTCGGTTCTCTTCTTATTCTTTTAGCTCTTCCTTGGTTTACTCGTTTACGTTTATCTGGTAACACTCCTATGATGAAAGTTCTTTTCTGGATTTTCGTTGCTAACTTCTTCATTCTTATGTGGCTCGGTGGTGAACCAATTCATTCTCCTTATACCGAAATTAGTCAAGTTTGTACTTTCATTTATTTTGCTTATTTCGTTGTTCTTATGATTATGGGTTAATCAATAGTACAAATTTCTCCTTCAGGAGCCTTTACCATAAGATTTACCAATAGGCAGGCCGGCCTTCCTCCTTCCCTGCCATTGTTGAAGGTTGCTATAGCAACTTCACAATGCAGGATTTGGATGCGGAACCTACACCCTCAGGTTTACATAAGGAAATCTGAGGGTGTAGGCTCCTAGTGTAAATCTTGAGGTAAAGGGTACATATAGGCCTGCCTATGCGAACCCTTTACCACAAGATTTATCTTAAAAAAGATAAATCTTGTGATAATGTTTCTGGAGAAATTTGTATTAAACCCCACTGCGTGAGACCATTTTAAATTCCTCAAAGAGGAATTAAATTTTTTCTCAAGTTTTCTATTATTTCTAGTTTACCCATTTCTGCGGAACTAATATCTCTAGATTCACTCTTAAGTTACCCTATGGGTAATTTAAGAATGAATCTAAAAGCCCATTTCTCTCAAGTTCCCCCGATAGGGGGAACTTGAGGGGGCCTTCAGATTCCTCAAGTTCCCTCTTAGGGAACTTGAGGGCCCCTCGGTTTCTCCATGGGAGAACCCGAGGGGGCCCATTCAGATTTCCCCTAGGGAAATCTGTAAGCCCGTCCCTTCCGGGACGGGCCCCTTCCAGGTTCCTCAAGTTCCCTCTTAGGGAACTTGAGGGCCGCCCATTCCTTTAGTTCCCCTATGGGGAACTAAAAGGGGCCCATCCTGGAAGGGATGGGCTGTATAGGATCTAGTTCCCCTCTTAGGGGAACTAGATGGGGCCCATTCCGGAAGGAATGGGCAACCCCTCCTTTTCAGGAGGGGGTTTCAAGTTCCCTAAAAGGGAACTTGAAGTGAACTTATGGCCCCATCTATTCTTATCTAGTTCCCTTTAAGGGGAACTAGATAAGAAGGGACCCATTCCGGAAGGAATAGGATAAATCGGTTCACCTCGGTGAACCGAGGGAAAACTAGATAACCTGAGGGGGCCCATTTCGGAAGAAATGGGCTATTCTAGTTTACCAAAGGTAAACTAGAGGCCCCTTTTAATTTACCCAAAGGGTAAATTAAAGGAATGGGCTTGTCCCAGATGGTACCCCATCTGGGACTAAGAGGGAACTTGAGGCCCCATCTAGTACCAGGAGCAAAAATCTTTAGATTTTTGCTCCTGGAACTAGATGAGATTTTGCCTTAATGTAAAATCTATTGATTTTTGCCCCTGGAACTTGAGTATCACAATTAGATATTGGTGCCCAATGGAAATGCTATCGAAAAGAAGGTATTATACCAAAGTGTATTACAGTAGAGTATGATTAAGTATAACGTTGGAAATAAAAGAAAAAAATAAAATAGGCCTTATTTATTAATGTTTTTCTCTGCGGGGATGCAAATAATGCTGATTCCCCCCCCCCATGGGGGGAACTTTAGATTCACTTTCCGGTCTGCCCTCAAGTTCCCTCTTAGTCCCAGATGGAAAACCATCTGGGACTAAGAGGGAACTTGAGGTGAATCTGAACGGCCTTCCTATGCGAAACCTGCACCTCATGTTTTACAATAGGTTCTAGTTTCTTCAGAGAAGAAACTAGAAGGGGCCCATTCCGGTAGGAATGGGCTTTTTAGATTCAATTTCAGGCGAACCTGAAATTGAATCTAAAGTGTAGGCTCCTGGAACCAAAGTAAACTAGAAGAACCTATAGCGTATAATTTGCATCGTCATAGGAACCTATTCTATTTAAGAATCTAAATTTTAGATGTTACTTTGGCTTTTAATTCTTTTACCTTTAATTGGTGCTTTCTTAGGTATTATTTTCCCTCGCCATCGTGCTATTTTAGGTATGTGGTTTATGCTTTTAACTTTAATTCACAGTTTTTACTTAATTCTTATTTATAATCCAAATAGTGCTCAATTTCAATTCCAATATATGGCTTTAGGTATTGATGGTTTATCTCTTGTTTTAATTGTTTTAACTACTTTCCTTATGCCGATTTGTCTTATTGTTGAACCTGACTTAGTATTACCATTATTAGCTATTGAAGCTTTATTAATGGCTGTATTCTTAGTTCTTGATGTTATGATCTTTTATCTTTGCTTTGAAAGTGTTTTAATTCCTCTTTTCTATTTAATGGGTAAATATAAAGGTCGTGCTCGTCGTCTTTCTGCTGCTCTTTCTCTTTTCCTTTATACTTTAGCTGGTTCTCTTATCATGCTTATTTGTATTGGTCTCCTTTATCTTGAAGCTTCTACTACTAACCTTCAAGCTTTACTTACTGTTCCAATTCATCCGGATTACCAACTTTTACTTTTCTTAGGTTTTTTCATTGCTTTTGCTGTAAAAATTCCTATGATTCCATTCCATTTATGGCTTCCTGAAGCCCATGTTGAATCTCCTACTGGGGGTTCTATTCTTTTAGCTGGTATTCTCTTAAAATTAGGTGGTTATGGTTTCTTACGTTTTTCTCTTCCTTTATTCCCTTATGCTTCTGATTATTATCAACCATTTGTAGCTGTATTAGCTCTTATTGGTATTGTTTATGCTGGTCTTACTGCTATTCGTCAAATTGACATGAAAAAAATCATTGCCTATAGTAGTGTTGCCCATATGAATTTAGCTATGCTCGGTATTTTCGCTAATAATTTATTAGGTATTGAAGGTTCTATTCACATGATGGTTGCTCATGGTTTAGTTAGTGGTGCTCTTTTCTATTGTGTTGGTCTCTTATATGATCGTTACCACACTCGTTTAGTTCGTTATTATAGAGGTCTTGCTATTTATATGCCACTTTTTGCTATCTTTTTCCTTTTCTTCACCTTATCTAATGTTGCTTTCCCTGGTTCTGCTAACTTTATTGCTGAATTCCTTGTTTTCACTGGTGTTATGGATATTAACCCATTCTTAGCTTTTATTGCTAGTTTAGGTTTACTTCTTACTGCTACTTATTCTATGTGGCTTTATAATCGTGTCTGCTTTGGTTCTACTACTTCTTATATTAGCCAATTCAATGATTTAACTAAAGCTGATACTTTCTGTTTACTTGCTCTCGCTTTCACTACTTTACTTTTTGGTCTTAAACCAAATCTTATCCTTGATCTTATTCATCTTACTTCCTATGCTTTATTACGTTAACGTAATAAAGCATAGATAAGAAGTAAACTTATTTTTAAATTAGTTTACTTCTTTTTT